GTTTATTAAGGGATATTCAATTATTTCTTTAACTGAATTTTCAAATCTTAAGCCTATTAAACTCCAATCAGTTTGATAATAATAAATATCATTGTGAATTAATGGAGAATTTACATAAATGGTTTGTCTAACGTTTTCATTACCTTGAGAATCAAGTATTGAAATATCCGAATAGAATTGAGAAATTGTTTTTGTTTTTGTATAAGTAATCCAAAAATCATTGACTCTTCCTGAAGTTTGGGATATAAGACTTAAAGGACCATTTGTTAAAATATTTTGAATATGAAACATTTCAGTTTTAGGAACGATTTCTTGAGCCTTAAAACCAAATAATGAGCCAATAATTGTTCCAACTAAAATTAAAATCATACTAAAATGAACAATAATTGGTGCAATTCTACCAATTAAACCTTTATAACAATAGACCATATTTTTTTGGTAAAAAATAGAATATTGTTGGTTTTTAAGACGTGATAAAATTCTATTAAACGAAGAATAATTTAAAATTGTCGAAATTTTTAATTGATAAAATGGACTGATAGTTCTAAAAAATTGACACCGTCTTGCAACTTTTAGTGATGGTAATTGCTGTAAAAAACTACATAACGTTAGACTACAACCAAATAAGATTATAAGTGTAAAAAACCACCATGTTTTATAAACATGGTCAAGACCAAGTTGAATAATTACGTTCCAAGATATAATTCCAAAGACTGGATCATTTAAAGGGTAATTTATCTTATAAGTCTCAAGTGTTTGATCTTGTTCAATAATTGTTCCTATAATACTGCAAAAACTTATTAGTAATAAAATAAAAATGGAAAACCGTAAATCAGCTAATAATCTAAAAAATTTTTGTTTCATCAAATTATAATATTTAAATGTATAAACGTTTAGAAGAGGCTAAACGAATTTGACCAGACGAAGCCCAAGTTTGTAGTTTTACCATTTGATTATTTTCCAAATTAGCCAATGGGATTAATTCTTTTAAGGCAAGACATACATCATCAGTCGTAAATTCACGTTTTTCATAAAAAGCATGATACATACCTTCAATAATACTTTGTCTAATTTCAGCTCCAGAAAATGATTCAGATAATTTCGCTAATTTAGAATAATCAAATAATTTCCAACTTGTTGGTCTAAATTCTTGAATATGGATCTTAAAGATTTCCTCACGTTCTTTTATTTTTGGTAAATCTAAGAAAAAAATCTCATCAAATCTTCCTTTTCGAATAATTTCTAAAGGTAATAAATCAATATTATTTGCAGTCGAAATTACAAAGACAGGTTTTTTTTTTTCAGATAACCAATTTATAAACGTGGCTAAAATCCGATTACTTGTTCCACTATCACCTTTACTTTCAGTATTACTAAAAGCTTTATCGATCTCATCAATCCATAAAATACAAGGAGAGATAGTCTCAGCAACATTAATCATTTGACGTAAGCGGGACTCTGATTCCCCTACAATTCCTCCAAATAATTTACCTACATCTAATTTGAGTAATGGAAGTTGCCAATCATTGGCAATTGCTTTTGCAGCTAATGATTTTCCAGTGCCTTGAATTCCAATTAAGAGCAATCCCCGAGGCATTGGTAATCCGTAATTTGAAGCTTGAATACTAAAAGCAGTTTTTCTTCTATTTAACCAATTTTTTAAATTATTTAGTCCACCTAAACTTGTAATTTTTTCATCAACAGAGCAATACTCAAGAATTTCTGTTTGACTAATTATCTGTTTTTTTTCACTTAACAAAACTGTAATACTATTCTTATCAATTGTTTTGTAAGTTGCAATAATTTTAGATAAAACTCTCCGAATTCGTTCTAAAGATAAACCTTGACAAGCTCTAGTTAAATTTTCAAATAATTCAGCTTCAACGTCAATATTTAATGACTTAATTAAACGTGTTAATTCCTGATTAATCTCAGTTTCCAAAGGTAATTGAAATTGAAGAATTGTAATTAATTCTTGTAATTCTTTTGGAATTATTAAATCAGAACCTATTATAATGATAGTTTTTGGTTGTAATTTTAGAATTCGACTAATATTTCGTAATTTACGTGATATTGAAAGGTCTGTTAAAAAACGATTAAAATCTTTTAATAAAAATAAAGCTGGTGTATCTGGGTTTAAGCGTTCTACAAGCTCTAAAGCTTGTAAAGGATTACGTTTAGCAAACCCTTGATTATTTGGATTATTATTATAACCATCAATAAAATCCCATGTATAGATACTACGGTTTAAATTCGTTTTAACATTTTTCCGAATAATATATTCAATTCTATCTTCTTCAATAGTATTAATATAAATGACTGGATAGCGAGATTTTAAAAAAAGAACTAATTCAGTAGTAAATTTCATAATATATTTATTTAAAAAATTAGTTTATTAAATTATTATTATAGTAATTTAAAATAAAAAATTATTTGTTATTAGAGTAATTAAATATAATTTACTCTAATAACTTAAAGTAACTAACTACCGCTGAAGTGTTAGTAGTTTTCGTCCTTTCTTACGACGATTTTTTATTGTTTTCCGACCTTGAGGAGTCGACATTCGAGCTCTAAAACCTGAAAGTTTTAGAATAGAATATCGACTTTTGTTTGAAAGTGTATGTTTTGACATATTCTAATTAAAATAATAATAAATTTTTTATAAAATAGATGATCTTAGTAAATCATAAATAATCAATTGTCTTAAAACTTCTTTTCGAGTTTCAAATAGATAAAATGCATCTTGTTTATATTCATATAATGGGTTTCGTTGTCCATATCCTCGCCATCCAACGGATTCTCGTAACAAAGACATTTTTTCTAAATGTTCTCGCCAAGTTCGATCTATATTGATTAAAATAATATTTCTCTCGAGATTCTCACAAATTACATTTCCATAAATCATTAATTCGTTTAATTTCGATTGATAAATTAACCAAAATTCATTAAATAAATATATTTTAATTTCAGATATATTCAGTCGATTATTTATTAATTCTAAATTTTTAATATGTTTTAATGCTATATTTTTACCAAATAAGTTTTCTAATAAGAATATAACTGTTGCATTAGATGGTCTTTCATCTTTTAATTCTAATAATATATCTGTTATAATTTGTTCACCATACGCAAGAATATTTTTCTTTGTTGAAACACTTCTTAAAATTTGTCGTCTTTCAAAATAAATAATATTTCGTTGTTGATTTAGAACATCATCATAATCAAATAAATTTTTTCGTTGTTGATAAGCTCTTTCTTCGACTCTTTGTTGAGCTGAATCTAAACTTTTTGTCAGTAACTTTGACTCTAATGGCGAATCATCCAACATTTGTTTTTGCATAAAATTTTGAATTTTAGTTCCACCGAAAAGCCTTAATAAATTATCATCTAAACTTAAAAAGAATCTTGAAGTTCCAGGATCTCCTTGACGACCACACCGTCCACGTAATTGATTATCCACTCGACGAGAATCATTTCGTTCAGTTCCAATAATATATAGTCCTCCAAGATTTTTAACAATTTTATTTTCTTGTTTTTGAAATTTTTTATAAAATTGAATTAATTCATTAATTAAAAATCGAATAGAACATTGGAATGAATTAGTAGAAATGGAAATTTTATCATTTTCTCTTAAAATTCTTAAAATATCAATATCTGAAAGTTTTAAAAAATTTTGATCCGATAATAATGAAATTAAAACACTTAAAAATTTTTGCGATTTATAATTTAATTTGTTTTTAAAAGGAAATTGGAAAATATTTGTTTTTTTAGAAATTATATAATTTCTAGATAATGTTAAAATATCGTACAATTCTTTTTGGATTTTAAAAGTAATATTACCACCTAAAATAATGTCTGTCCCACGTCCTGCCATATTTGTTGCAATAGTAATCGCATTTTGATTTCCTGCTTGCGCAACTATTTCTGATTCTCGTCTAACATTTTCAGGCTTAGCGTTTAAAATTTGATATCTTAAATTATATTCATTTAATAACTGAGCCAACATTTCTGATTTTTCTACTGTTGTTGTTCCAATTAAAATCGGTTGTCCTTTTAATGAAATTATATTACATGTTTTTGCTATTGCATTCCATTTCGAAAATTGATCTTTATAAATTAAATCTGGTAAATCATTACGTAAAGCTTGTCGAGCTGTAGGAATTTCATCTACCGATAAATTATAAATTTTCTCAAATTCAATTTCTGCGGTTTTACCAGTTCCCGTCATTCCTGATAATTTCGGATAAAGTAAGAAAAAATTTTGATAAGTAATTGCAGCAACGGTTTCAGTTTTTTGACGGATTTCTAATTTTTCTTTGGCCTCAATTGCTTGATGTAAACCATCTCCCCAACGTCGATCAGGCATAATACGTCCAGTAAATTCATCAACAATAATAATTCTATTGTTTTGAACAATATAATGAACATTATTAAAAAATAAAGCATTTGCTTTAATAGCATTAATTACATATGGAATCCATGGATCACGGGGGTCATAGAGATCTTGGATTCGTAAAATTTGCTCAATTCGTCTACTTCCCTGATCTGTTAGAATAATGTTTTTATTTTTTTCATCGATTTTATAATGAATATTAACTTCTAAATAATCAATAAGTTCTGAGGCAATAAGATATTTTTCAACTGGAGTTTGAATATTATTAGAAACGATTAATGGAGTCTGAGCTTCATCAATTAAAATTGAATCAACTTCATCAATAATACAATAATTAAAAGGCTTTAAAACTACATCAGTTAAATTTAGTGCCATATTGTCACGTAAAAAATCAAATGTTAATTCATAATTTGTAACATAAGTTATATCAGCATTATAATTTTTTTTTCGTTCCGATTTAGTCATATCATCTTGAATTAGGCCAGTATTTAAACCTAAAAATCTATAAATTTGACCCATCGAAACTTGATCTCGATTCGCTAAATAGTCATTTACAGTTACGATATGAACACCTTTTTCTGTTATCGCATTTAAACAAGCTGGTAAAGTAGCGACTAAAGTTTTTCCTTCACCAGTTTTCATTTCTGCAATTTTTTGATTATTTAAAACCAGTCCACCTATTAATTGAACATCAAAATGCCGAAGACCTAATGTTCTTAAACTAGCTTCACGAGTTAGCGCAAATGATGCAGCAATTAAAGCTTCTAAATTTTGATTATTTTTATATTGTTCTTTTAATTTCAAGTTTTCAGCTCTTAATTCAATATCACTAAGAGTTTTAAAATTGTCTTCTAAATTATTTATTTGAGTAATAAAAGTTTGATATGTATTTATAACCGAATTAGTTTTAAATAGTTTTTTTCGCATGGAACGACTTTTTTATACGATAACATTAATACGTTTTTGTTTTCCTTCTTTATAATCAAAATTTATAGTTCCATCTTGAAGGGCAAATAATGTAAAATCTTTACCAGATCCAACATTTTTACCTGGTTTAAACTTCATACCACGTTGACGAATTAAAATATTTCCAGCTCGAACTTTTTCACCCCCAAATCTTTTTACCCCTAAACGTTTTGCATTTGAATCACGACCATTCTTTGTACTTCCCGCACCTTTTTTATGTGCCATAATTTTTAACTCCTAATATTTAATTAATCATAATATCTTCAATTAGAACTCGTGTTAATTCCTGTCGATGTCCTTGTTTTTTTCGATTTTTTTTCTTTGGTCGCATTTTATATACAATTGTTTTTTTACCTCGTAAATGCTCTAAGATTTTTCCTTTAACTTTTACACTTTCTAAATAAGGTTTACCAATTAATATATTTCCTTCATTATTTAATAATAGAACACGATTTAAAGTGATTTGTTTACCTAATTCTGTTGAAATTCTATTAAAATCATAGTACTTGCCGGTTTCAATCCAAAATTGTCTTCCACTTATTTCGACAATTGCGTATTTCATAATTTTAAATTAACTTATTTTTTATCTGAAAAGATAATACTTAAATTTTTTTTAAAACGTCAAACTTTTTTAAGATATATCTTATTTTTCAATTGAATTAATTTTGTATAAAAAAATTCAAATGCTTTTGATCTATAACATTCAGAGTTAGTAATTATTGATAATTTTCGAGTAATTTTTATATTTTCTATTTTAATAATCCCAATCGTTTGAAGTTTAATTTCTTTTTCAATAGCTGACGATGAAACAAATGCAGCACCTAATCCTAAACTAACGGCGGTCTTAATTCCTTCAATGGAATTTAATTGTAATATTGTTTTTAATTGTTTTGTTTCAATTTGATTTTGAATCAAAATATTATCAATAAAATTTTTTATAGTTGAGTTTGAATTTAACGTTATATAATTTAAGTTGTATAAATCTTTTTTATTAATTTTAGCTTTTTTCGTAAACGGATGTGATTTTGAAATAATTAAAGTTAATTCATCTAGACCAAAAGGTTCAATTATAAGGCTTTTTTTTAAATCATCCGAGATTTCTCCACCTACTATAGCAATATCTATTTCTCGATGAATAATTTTTTTTGCAATTATACGAGTCGAATTTACTTGAACTTTTAAATTTATTTGGGGGTAATTTTTAGCAAATAAGGCTAAGACTCGTGGCATTAAATAAGTTCCGATTGTTTGGCTTGCTCCTACTGTTAGATTTCCACGATCACCGTTTTTTAACTCGACTAATACTCTACAACTTTCTTCACATAAAGCTAAGATTCTTTCTGAGTATTGTAAAAGAACTTTTCCGCTCTCCGTTAATGAAATTCTATTTCGTTCACGATTAATTAATAAAATATCTAAATTATTTTCTAAAATTTTTATTTGTTTACTTAAAGACGGTTGAGAGAGATATAAAACTGCAGCTGCTTTTGTAAAATTTTTTTCAGTTGCAACAGCTTTCAAAATTCGGAGTTGATGTAGAGTAAAAGGAAGCATTATTTATTTTGAATTAGAATTTTTATAAATTATGTTATAACATTAAATACGGATGGAGAGACTCGAACTCTCATAACCAAAGTTACTAGAACCTAAACCTAGCGCGTCTACCAATTCCGCCACACCCGTAAAATATCGTAATTATAAATCTTTAAAAAAAATAAAATTTAAAGATTTATTCAGTTTCGTCCACATATATGCTGTAAACAAAACTTGTTGATTTACCTCGCAACATTGATTTAGCTAAAGAGAAAGATTTTTGAGCTGCTTTATATCCTTTTCTTTTCCAGTTTGCTTTGCGAGCATTCTTTTTAGCTTTTGATGTTCGTTTCTTAGGGACAGCCATTCTTTTAATTTATTTACATAAGTTTCCAATTGAGAGTATGTTATATCAAATTAATCAAAAAGTCAAATATTTTTAATTAATATTTTTTAATAATTGATTTTCCGAAAAGAAAAATAATAAAAACAGTTAAAATGTTACATAGTAAGCGTAAATTTAAATCATTAAACATTCAATATAATTTTTTTAATGTTTTAACGAAAGCATATTTTTAATAAATTTTCTCTTACAAAGTTTAATCATATAACACGTAAATGCTGTTTAGTACTTTAATAACTACACTGTAATATACATTTGTTGGGCAAGTCAACCCCTTAATTTAATTTTGTAGTATTATATATTTATTTTATAAAGGGGTGCTATAATATTAGTTAATCCAATACAAAATTAATTGAAATATAAATAGGGGGATTTAATGAGAAAAAAAATTAATAAATATCCTTACAATTCACGAATAAGAGACGAAACCAAAATATTTCTCTCTGATTAAATTTGTGAACAAGTTGTAAGGATTACTTATAAAAATGGTAAAATTTTTTGTACTATTAAAAATAGAATAACTCATAAAAAGAAAGAAATCGGAGTATCAGCTGTTTTTATTTTCGGTGCATTATTCGGGATGCCTGAGGAGGCCCGACCAATTAGAGTTACACCAAGAGTGCTTTCAGCTTCTGAAATTCATCGTCCAGCTCCGCAATACTTTCATCAACATGCTCCAACAATTAATCCGCGATTAGATAAAATAAGGTTTGTTAAACCTAATGAATTACCTTTATGGGTTTATGATGAGCATTTTATAAGAACTCCCGGGGTTAGCAAACTTATTAAAGAGATTCGTGGAGGATCATTAACAATTACGTTAATAGGGAATGTGATTTTTCTGACAGTGTTATACGGTATCTGAATACTATCTAGCGGAACGCAAGGTTTTGTTACACCTCCACAAAATCCTAGTCGGGGATTACCTGGTGGTCTGTATGACCCTTCGGAATTGGTTCGTCCTATGGATTACAAAACACAACTTCATGCAGGTTCTCCAACTCAATCCTTAAAAACATGGGAAGATAGAAACTATCCAAATCCAAAAGATCGTTGGTTTTTAGTAGAATCTCGTCCGAAACTGGCAATGCGACGAGGGCAATCAAAATTCAAAACCAAAGATCACGGTGCTTTGGCTGGTTTACCTTACTCTATTAAAAAAATGGTTCAACTTCGACTTTAAAGACGAAAGAAAATGTTGATATCTCCATGCATGTGGTGGAAGAAATAGTTTATGATTAAAATAGTGTCTGGTTCGAAGAAGGAACTTACCAAGGTGGTACAGATCGAGAATTAGAATCTATTAATATCTATAATGAAGAGCATAATCGAATTGCAGTATTTCTGAGATCAACTGGTGAATTTATAACTTTCTGTGAGCCTACTTTAAATGAACTGGAAGATTTAAGCCAAACCGCAAATTTCGGAGGCTAAGATAACTGGTTTAGTAGTACATCCAAAAATATGCCTCCACAACAAGAATTTGTAAGTGATTTTACATTTGTAAATAGTTTCGAAAGCGATGTGATGGGAATAATTTCTATAGGTTCAATGGATGAAAATTCATCTCCAGATCAAAGGTTTATTTCACTAAACAGTTTTGAAAGCGACGTTTTAGGGATAACACCCGTTGATCCGAATTGGCAGATTTAAAAGAAAGTAGTTCGGCTATTTTGGACTTATTTTATCAAAAATAATTAAACTCAAAAATTATTTATGAATGTCATTAGTTGTAATTTAAAAAAACATATTGGATTATTAAATCACCAAAAAAATGTTATAAGTTAAGACAAATCCTTTTTTAAGGAAAACCAAGCAGAATTTTTGGAATTAAATCAATACAACGTAGCTATTGATCAAAATATTTTCTGGGAAAACCGTTTTGAAGTTGCTTCGTTAATCCAAACCTTTCTGAACCAAGAAATAACTGCAGAAAATTTTCATGATAGTGTCTTTGAACTTCGTCGTAATCATATAGATAAATGTAATAGTTTTTATCAAAACTACTTTCCGGAGAAATAAAAGAATTCTTTCCAAATAAAAAATCCTATAAATTAAAGGCCTTTTTATCCTCTTTATATTTTGAATGTGAACATTTTGAAATGAATTGGGATGAGGAAACATTTTATAATTTTATTCGAAATGGATTTTCAAAATTTTATCTTAAACACTAAATCTGCTTATTTCCACTTGATTCCATCTCAAGGTACCATCCATTGTAATTGTTTGCCGTCGAAGCATCTGATTTGGTTTTCGATCTGAGGTAAAGACATAGGAATCGTTATCCTTCATTAGAAACAAAAACTCAAAATCTCTTGTTCAAATTCAAAGCTTGTACCATTTTCAGTTTGAATAATTTTATTTTTAACTAGTTCGATTAATAATTAGATTAGATTTTTTTTTATTAGAATCGGCGAGTCATTCCGAGCGTGGATTGGATTGAAAAATTCTTCAAGATTCAATACTTTTTTTTGACGACTTACGGTTAATTATCTTACAAAAAAAATCTTTAACTATAAATCGTTTTTCGATCTCGAATAAAAAAAGGACTTCGGCAATCGAAACGGGTAAGGAAAGGAAAGAAGTTTCTCGACTACTAACATATCTATAACCCAGGACCTACCAAAAAGATTTGAACAATTGACATAGGGGAAGTAGATATAACTCCGAAAAGCCATGTTAGGAAATATTTTCATGATCGAATCTAGTCTTTGCAACGGGGAAAAATAGAATATTAATTTTTCGCGTTCAGATTAATATGAAAGTTGTATACCCGTAAATTTTACAAATTTTTTTAAAGAAAATTTTAAACAATAATAAAACTGCCTTTTAATTTGATGTTTTTTACCACCACGTAAATGGGTTTAGAGTTTTTAAAAAAGATAAAAACTGTAAGAGATGAAATAACCTTTCTTTTTCTACCTGATTCATAATCATCTGATTTTCAAGATAACTTATTACTAACGAGCGAGAGATAAAATTTACCAGCTGACGTTACCGTCTTTAAAAATCAATAACCCAATCAGCATAGAAATAATCCGAACGAAGTACTTGGCTAGAATAATGAAAATACTCAATAATTAATCGATGTTCGAAGACATTTAATTGATTATTAAATAAGTAATCTTGGACTAGCTTTGTTTGTCAATGTTTCAGTTCAAGCTTAAAACGAACACTTTCATTTTTTTAGTAAACTCGATAATGAAGAGAATTATTTCTTCGATTAATTTTTAACATTTTTACGTTCGGAAAATCTTGTAACCTTATGTATTTAGTATTGGTATGATTTTGAATCTGAGTTCGTGAGTCTATTAAAAACACATCGAATAATTTGTTTGTATGGCGCCAATCATTCGGTCGAGAAAAGCAAAGGTTGATTCGACCTAAACTTAACTTATGCTCGTCGAACTTCAAAAGACGTCAATTAAACCTTTGAGTTTAGATAAGTTTATAAAAATAACCCGTATTTTTCTCAGAGAAAGTAATCTTAGTCCTGACCTAGTAACCTTCAAACCCCTTGTACTGACGTATAGAAACCTTATACTTTTTTTCAAGCCAGTAAATCTAATACTAAAAATATCATCAACTAGAACATGTGGAATAAAATACTTTGATAAACAGTTAGCAATTATGTGGTTATCCACTCAACCGTTTAAGTTTAAAGAAACCTAATCCACGTTTAAATTTTCCGAATCAAAATTAATTAGATTCAAATTTTACCTTGTTAATTAGAGTTTTTCGGCCTGGATGTTTTCTTCTTTTTGTGTTGCTCAGATTACTTATTTCTGTCGTTCTTTGCGTCGATTATTCTCAAATTCAGCTATTTCATAAAAAGTGATCGCTATAAGTTTATTAGTAGCTAAACCAATTAAAATTAGTAAATCCAAAGTAACGAAAGTGATCTTTTTTTTGAACTTTGTTAAGTAAATTTTTCTGCAAATAATTTTCAGTATTATTGTATCTTTTAAACTTTGAGAATGAAAAAAAATATTAATATTTAGAATTTCTAATGGTAAGCTTAAACAAATCTTAGGATTCGTTTAAGCTTAAGGTATCATCCACTATAATACATTCAGTTGTTAAAATCATACTAGCGATAGAAGTCGCATTTTGCAAACCTGAACGAGTAACTTTAGCTGGATCAACAATTCCTTCTTCATACATATTTCCAAATCTATTTTTAGCTGCATTGTAACCAATTTCAAATTCTTGTTCTTGAACTTTTTCAATGATAACTGGTCCGTTAATACCAGCATTTTCCGCAATACGGCGTAAAGGTGCTAAGATAGCTCGAGAAATTATTATTGCACCAATAAGTTCATCTTCTTTTAAATTATTTTTAGACCAAGTAATCAAATTTTCGGATAAATGTGTTAATGTTGAACCTCCACCAGGAACAATACCTTCTTCGACTGCTGCACGTGTTGCATTAATAGCATCCTCTAATCGTAATTTTTTATCTTTCATTTCTGTTTCCGTTATTGCACCCACCTTAATAACGGCAATTCCTCCAGATAATTTTGCTATTCTATCTTGTAATTTTTCTTTCTCGTAAGCTGTATCCGCTACATTTGCTTGTTTTCGTAATTGTTCGCAACGTACTTTAATATCACTTAAAGTCTGACCATCTGCTACAATAGTTGTTGCATCCTTATTTACGATTATTCTCCGAGCTTGTCCTAATAAATCCAGTTTAATATTATCTAAACTTAAACCAGCATCTTGAGTAATAACGGTTCCACCAGTTAAAATAGCAATATCAGCCAGCATTTGTTTTCGAAGTTCACCGAAACCAGGAGCTCGAATAGCAACGACATTCACAATACCTCTTAATTTATTTAAAATTAATGTTGCTAATGCTTCTTTTTCAACATCTTCAGCGATCAGCAAAAGTGGCCGTTTTGTTTTTGTAATTTGTTCTAATATGGGTAACAAATCTTGTTGAATTAAAGTAATTCTTTTATCTGTTAGAAGAATATAAGGATTTTCATATAAAACCTCCATTTTATCAGTATTAGTTATAAAATATGGAGAAATAAACCCTTTTTCTAATTTCATTCCTTCTGTAATTTCCAGTTCTGTTATAATCCCCTTTCCCTCTTCTAATGAAATAACTCCATCTCTTCCAACTTTAGCTAATGCATCTGCAATTAGTGACCCAATAATATCATCGTTACCAGCTGAAATAGACGCAACATGTTGAATAGCTTGAATATCCTCAACGGGTTGAGCAAATTCATTTATTTGTGTTACTAAATATTGTGCAGCTTTTTCCATACCTAATTTAATAGAAATAGGATTTGCGCCTGCAGCAACGTTTTTTAATCCTTCTTTAACCATAGCATACGCTAAAACAGTTGCTGTGGTCGTACCATCTCCAGCAACATCATTTGTTTTTGAAGCTGCTTGACGAATTAATGAAACTCCGGTATTTTCAATATGATCTTTTAAAGTAATTTCTTTAGCAATTGTAACTCCATCATTTACAATTTGAGGTGAACCATATGATTTTTCTAAAACTACATTTCTTCCTTTTGGTCCTAGTGTTACGGAAACAGCTTCAACCATTATTTCCATACCGCGTTCTAAAGCACGCCTAGCATTATCTTGATACAAAATTTTTTTTGACATGAACCTTTTTTTAAATTATCTTTTTGAAGAAAAATATATAGTAATCTACTCTAATTCAAAAATTCCTTATTTTGCAAGTTTAAAATTGAATTTTATTGATTTTTTTTCTAACTTTGCCAAATGAATCTAATTATGGTATCCTATTTTGATAGAATATTATCTTGGGCTTGTAGCTCAGTGGACTAGAGCACGTGGCTACGAACTACGGTGTCAGGGGTTCGAATCCCTTCTTGCCCAATATTAATATTCTATTTTTTATACCTGTTCAAAAAGTTGATGATTCGATTCGTTTTGGGGTGTCGCCAAGTGGAAAGGCTGCGGACTTTGACTCCGCCATTCGTAGGTTCGAATCCTGCCACCCCAGTTTTATAACTATGATTTATGATAAAAAAAGCTGTTTTTAATAGTTAAAATTTGTACGATTAAAGATAAAACTAGTCACTAAAGGTTATTTTTTAAAAATTAAAAATAAAAATTATGGAAGCTAGAATTCAATTCATAAAAGGATTTGATGAAAAAGTTTTACCTGATGTTAGATTAACACGATCAAGAGATGGTAGTACTGGAACAGCAACATTTAGATTTAAAAATCCTAATATTTTAGATAAAAGTATGGCGAAAGTAGGTGAAATTACAGGAATGTATCTAATCGATGAAGAAGGTATTTTAGAAACTCGTGATGTAAATGCTAAGTTTCTTAATGGAAAACCAGAAGTAATTGAGTCGATTTATATTATGAAAAGTTCTGAATCTTGGGATCGGTTTATCCGATTTATGGAAAGATATGTAAAAACACATGGTTTAGTTTTTACAAAAGCTATTTAAAAACTATATATAAATATCTTACTTTTTTAAGTTCTAATAGTGCAAAATCTTTCAACTGATTTAAGTTAATTTCATCATAGTTATTAGATACAAGGCTTTTCAAGGTGAAACGAACTCTTTATTTTAGAAAATAAAAAATTGTAAGATTTAAATTTTTCTCGACACTAAATTTGTTTATAATAAATATAGTTGGTACCACACTAGGGATTAAGCTAAGTGTCTTACCTTGTATAATTTTTGAGTGAGCTAACTACTAAAAATGTGGTTGTGACAATCTGATCTTTTGAGAATAAATTAAAATTTTCTAAAATTTTTATGGCATTAGCTGTACTTGAGGCTATGATATTACACATTATCTTTTCAACTACTTAAACAGCAAATTCTAAAGTAGCATTACCTATTTTCATAATAAAAGTAAAACTTGTGAAATTTATTAAGCCAAACATAGAATTATTTTTAACTCTTTTTTTTCAGAGAATCTTTTATCAATAGGTCTTTGACTCCAGCGTTTTTCGAAAATGTAACCTAAGAACTACTTTACTAGTAAAACGACTAACAGTATTACAACTATAACACTTTGACTTCGTTTACTTGATAGAGCTTTCTTAGACCGACGTCCATCTGCGCCACCTCGCCGTTCAGGATACTGAGGTTTTATTGGAAAAGCGTTAGCAAATAAACCTCCACCTGATTTTCTACTAGTAGGGGTTTTTCTTCTTGTCGTTCAACAAAATATGTTTTACCAGTACTTTTGGTTTTTGAGTCAGGGCCGAACTTACTTGGCTTGTCTAGTTGATTATTTTTACCTCCCCCTGGGATAATACTAGTGATTTTCCTAGAAAGGGTTATAATAATACCCTGAACGTCTTCCGAAACCAGTTTTGAATCTGTGGAATCGTCTTGATTTAAATTAGCAATCATCGATGATTCTCTGTGTAAAGTTCTAGAGTTTACTTCATTTTGAAATTTTTTTGAATTGGATGAAGCTGAAGTAGATTCGGTCCACCAAATAATAAATGAATAATCAACAAGACAGACTTAAATAAATCTCGTCTTCTATTAAAAATATGATTTTTACGTTCTTCACCGTTTACAGTAGTCAGGTAAGACGAAGTTGAATTTAACTAACTGACGAAAAAGATCTTCTATAATACAACGTATTTATAAAAAGTTAAAAAAAAACTATAACAATTGGTAATTCAAAAAAACAAATTAAACACACTTTTAAGTCATAAAAGTTACAAATAAATTACATTACTTTCAATTTTAAAAATAGGAAAAACCATACTCAAAGAATTGCTCATTTTTTCAATAGCTATCATCAGTTCAATTGTTATTTTTATTATCAAAAGGTAGGATCGGAAAATAAAACCCCCTACCTTGATATTGTAAATCTATCTTATGGGCTCGAAATGGTATTTATACTTAATGCTAATCCTATTAATATAAACACCATTTTGATTTAATTTTCTGGACGCAATGGCTAGCACTTTTATCCTATCTTACAAACTCAAGAATTTAGCAAATTTTTAATTTAAATGATTTAACTATAGGCAAGCTTACTATAAGCTATATCAGATCTAATACGAAAATTGATAAGTCAAATTTTTTACTATTCTTAGAAAGATTAGGAGACAAATTTAAAACTCATTATCTTGGTTCGGATTCTCTAATAATTGGTAAGACTTTAGGTCTAGGAACTCGAATAGGTGATTCTTTCATTAGAATTTACTGATCGGCATTGCACAATGACTTTTGAAAATTTGAATTGGAAATTAAAAAATATAATAATACTTTTTGATAATTTTATGTTAAGTTCCTTTGCTTATAGAAGATATTTCATTATCTATAAAAACTCCCAGATTAACTTATCAAACTTGATTTCAAAACATTCTTTCTAGAAAAACAAAGATCGATCCGACCTAAACTTAAAGTATGCTCTTCAAACTTTAAAAGACTCCAATCAAAATTCCGAGATTTGAGAAGTTTATAAAGATAACTACCATTTTTACCAGAGAAAATAATCTTAGTTCCAATCCAGTAACCCTTTGCTTCTGTGGATTGCTGGATATAATATACTTTTTTCGGAAGCCATGAAACGCAATCTCAGGTACCCCATCAATCAGAATATGCGGAGTAAAATATTTGGATAAACGACCAGTAATTATTCTGGGATCCACCAAACCTTCAAGGTTGAAGGAAATCCAGTTTACTATCAAATATTCTGATTCAAAAGAAATTTCAGCCACAAGCTAACCTAATGTTTTAGCAATTAAAATTCCACATGCTATGCACATCCCAGGACTAGCCACCACACCAGTAGCAGGAATACATGCAAGGCACACAATACCAGTGGCAGTGCTCATAGCAGGCTTACTTTTAGCCATTTTCATTGCAGTATCTAGGGCTTCTTTTGCCGCCTTTTTACCACCTTCAGTATCCATAACCTGATTCGCTGCCTCAGCAGGATCAACAGCTACGACCCGAGGGGTCATGAAACTAAATTAAGCGAGAGCCATCCAAACCTCACCAAGATGTTTCAAAACTTTTCTTTTGCGATTTTTTTCTTTCGTTATTACAACTCCTATTTAAAAAAATTAGATTAAAGTGTATTTACTACAATTTTGATAAATTTTTAACCAAAAGAAAAGGGTATCGTGACTAAGACACGTAACAAAATCTTCTATTTAATTCTTAGATTCAGAAATGTTTAGTTATTATTATTCCAACGTTCTAAAACTAAGGTGTTTGATCCATCAGAATTTTTTTGATACTTAACCGGCTGAAAACCAATTTTTTGACTCTCACCAATAACAACTTCACCGGCATATTGTTGTCCAATCTTATCAATAAAATTTTCAATTGGATAAGATTGAGTCCAAAAACTTAGATCTGCCACCAATTCATACTGTTGCTTATTCCAACAAAATTTAAGATCATAATTATTTGATTGAGGAATAATTAAATTAGGATTCAATATTTCTGAATCTGTTGGTTGTTCTTTATATCGAATATTTAATCTATCTAACGCTTTTTTCAAATAGAATAAATTTTGAAAATGTGTTTTCATATGTGTGAAATGTGACATAACTCTTTTTTATATTAAATAAATCTACCTGCTATTCTAACAAGTTTGAAATTTAAAATACGTCTAATATTAAACTCTTATTCATAATTTTATATAATTTCTGCTTTTCTCAACAAAGCAGAAACAGTTTTAGTTGGTTTTACACCATATGATAACCAGTTTTGAATTTTCTCAGTATTAAATGTAGATTTCTTTGAAATTGGATTATAGTAACCAACTTCTTCTACTGGTCTTCCATCCCGTCTTGCTGAATTTTCCATAATAACTAATCTGTATGATGGCGAACGTTTTCTTCCTATTCGTTTTAATCTTAATTTTAACATAAATTAAATATCTAAAGTAATTTTTTATTTCTATAATGATTCAAATAGATTTTCACAGATAGTATCTATTTTATCTACGAGAATAATACTCAATAACAAGTAATTCATCCAAGTTTAATTGAACGTCGTCCCGATCACAATAATCTAAAATAGTTGCTTCTAAATTCGATTCATTAAATTTTAAATTATATGGAATTTCTTTAATTTGGTTATTTTTAATATTATTAGTAATTAAATCTTTCGAGATAGTTTTATTTTTCACACCGACTATGTCATTAAGTCGACATTGAAAGCTTGGGATACTAATAACCTTTTTATTTATGGTAATATGGCCATGATTAACTAATTGTCGAGCTTGTCCAATACTTTTTGCAAAACCTAATGTAAAGCAAATAGTATCTAAACGCATTTCTAACAATTGCAATAAAATTAAACCCGTCACACCTTTTCGTCTGCGGGCTTCTTTGACATATCTAAATAATTGACTTTCAGTTAAGCCATAATTGAATTTTAATTTTTGTTTTTCTTCTAAACGAATACCATATTCTGTTAATTTTTTATTGCTGTCGGGTGAGTTTCCATCTTTTCCAGGAAGGTTTAGTTTTTTTGATTTTTTTGTTGTTAAACCTGGTAATGGTCCTAAGCGTCGACTAATCTTTAATTTTGGGCCTCGATAACGTGACATAAAATCGATTTAATTGATAAATAGTTTTTTTAAAATACTAAAAATAAGAATTAGCAATAAGGGCGAGTGACCGGACTTGAACCGGCGAATGGTGGAACCACAACCCACTGCCTTAACCACTTGGCCACACCCGCCATATTGTCTTGACAGATACTTTATCAATTAGTATAATAATATGTCTAGGTTATTTAATAAAACTTTCTCGAAATTAACTTATGTCTCAAATTAAACAATTTTTATTGAATGGTGAAACTTACTACACAACACAAAAGATAAATCTTTTTGATTTACTGATTTATTTCAGTTATAATGATACTTTTTTAGTTTTAGAACATAATCGATTACTTTGTGATAAAGTAAATTGGAATTCTACTTTTCTTCAAGATCAAGATAGAATCGAAATTGTCACAATTGTTGGAGGTGGATAATTTTTTAAAAATTGTTGAAAATTAAATTATTTTTTAATATTGTTCAAACTAAAAATTTTAATAATTTAAAATAAGATTTAGAATTAATTCATCATTAACTTTTCATTAAAAAAATCAATAAACTATCCACAGATATAAATAATCAAATAATTGCTTGGCAATTCAAAGATCAACTAGACAATTCTTGTGTTAGATATTACTAACACTATAGCATAACCGATACACGATTGATCGAAAACTATAAAAGATTAAATGCAAATTAAAATAAATAAAATGGTTAAATTGAATTTGATGCTATTTTATAGAGTTAATTTATACTCCGTGAATTAAATTTTTGTAAAGTGTTATTTTGTAAAATTTATATTTAACTAACAATTCTCCAATGTCAAAATAACTTTAATAAAAAATCACACTTTTGATATATAGATAGTGACGATGTAAAAAAGAACCGTTTAAGATTTAGTGATGCTATGATATTCAAAAAATCCAAAGATAATTAAAATAAAATCTCGTGGTAGAAAACGAAAACTAACTAGGTCTACCCTGTTAAGTGCTAGTTTATTACTTGGCGAACCAAAGTTAGCTTCATCCAGTTAAAAAGCTTTTCAAAATTGAAAAAGTTCTAAAACTGAAATCTCTAGAACTTTGGGCCAAGAACTATTGATGATTACTAATTTAAATCAAAAAAATTCAACACAATTAGGACTCGTTCCATAGAGCGTTCAGCGTATTATTATGATTTCTTCTGGGGAAATTATTGGTAGTATTCCACGTGGAAGTAACACTAATAAACTAGGCAACCCAAGTAAATTTAGTCCTATTTCAAAGGCAAAAGGTGATGTTAAAAGAAATTTTACTAAACAGCAAAAATTGAAAATAAGTAACAAACCAACTAGTAGTAAATCGACGGGAAGTATTTTTGCTGACGCTTTTAGAGTTGAGGCTAATTTCCCTGCACGGCCAGGTCTAAATCGAGATGGACTGTTGGGTCGATTTTCTGCTCAACCGACTCCGGACCCATACAATCGAGGGTGCGCACGTGGACCTCGGTCTATAATAGTTCGCTCAGGTCAACGTAATTCAGATGAATCGACAAAACTAACAGCTTACGATGGTTTTGAAGCTAAACTGACTGATAAGTCCGAAAATCATTTAATGTCTAAGCATGGTCATAATTTCGGTGTTGATGATCCTTTACCACGTAACTCGAATCAAAAGCCAACAAAGTATAAACAGACTCGAACTCGACTTAACAAAAAGAACAAAGCAAAAGTTCGTGAAGAAATCAAGAGTAGTTTATCAAATACAAACAGTGATATTTATCCCAACATGAGTACGCCCGGTATTCAGGCACGAATTTACCATGACAAAGACAATAATCGTGTTGTTGGTATACATACTGAAGGTGAATTTGCAGGTCAAATTATGAAAGCTCAACCGATTAGTGAGAAATAATTAGAGCTCTTACGTAAATTAAATATACTCGATTAATTATTAAACAATTTAAATATGAACGACCAACAAAACTTTTTTAAACTGTTAAAATACTCAAATGAGTTAAAAATAAACAACAAATATTTGAACAAGGAAGATCCTGAAGCGTTTGATAACCTATTAAAATTTCTGGTGAGAATTGAAGACAACATTCATTACTCGGAAAAACACGAATATATTGAACTAGCAAAGGATTTTCTGGCTGATCAAATTACTGCGGATGACTTTTCATATTCTTTTCTGGCTATCTATGAAGGAATCGTTAAAAAACTGGGTCAAATGAAAAGAAAGGAATCGTTAGAATTGGAAAATTTTTATTCGAGTACGGATTTAATTCTAAAGTACTAGAACACGAAAATGCCGAGGGTGAAAAGCTTTTTTTTTCCAACAAAAATAAATACGAGATTATCCTTGTAAAATCTAACTAGAATCCTCAGGAAAATTGCTTTTGGAATGGAATTGCAGCTAGATTCCCAGGGGGTAACGGTAAATTCTTCTATCATCTTTTAAAACAAAATAGAATAAGATTTGAGTTCTTTCCTGTTGCAAATAAAGATATTAGGCTTGGAAGATTTGATCTTTGTTATTGTTTAGATTTCTCTTTCCCAGAGTTAGGGAGAAGAAGTGATATAAAAAATTTTTTAGTGAGTTGCAAAGAAAAATTTTTAAGTAAATATCCTTCGCAAAAAGTCTCAATAGCGAGAAAATATTTGAAGTTGACAGCACCTGTTCGCAAGAAAGCAAAAAGATATTATCGTATTTATGAAAAAGTGAACCATTTACGTTTTGAACTAGAGATGCGGCAAGAGTGTTTCAAATACTGTCTAAATTCCTTTTTCTCATATAGTTTTGAGGAATTTGAAGATGAATTAGTGGGCATATTTTTGGTTGAATTTCGAGATTTATGTCCAGAAAATTGTAAGTACAGCTTTTGGTTACTGAGCCGTCTAAGAAGAAAGTCATCACTTCCAAAATTGAAAAACTTAAGTTTAGGTATTTCCAAGGCCATTATTAGTCCGTATAATTTAAATTTTTGCGAGGATCTAGAGTCTTCATTTAAATGTCTTCAACTAGTTTCATTTCTCCAAAGAGAAGAGATTCAAAAGGATTTAAGTTTCGTAAATTCTATTAATCTAGCTATTGTAGAATTTCCTATAACTGATTTTCTAAGATTTATAGAAAAAAATCCTAGAAATACAGATCATCGTGAAAAATATATGTCTTTTTTTCTAAATTTATTAGAATTAGAGCCACTAAAAATAAAAATTAATGATAATAAGTTTGTAGCTTTCACTTTTTGTCATTGGGTAGGCTTAGAAAAAAGAAAAAACACATGGTTTGTTGAGCTTCGGGTGGCTGCTGACGTTTTATCTTCGATATATCCTTACACTCTATCAGATACTCTTTTAATTTATAAAAAAAAATCTGAATTAAAAATAAACTCTCAATTTATAGAGAGTTTTAACACGAAAAATTCTTGGAAAGAATTTGAAATCGACAAAACTCATAAAAATCTTTCATTGTCAAATCTTGCAATAGAAAAAAGACAATCCATAATTATAGACAAATTGAATGAATTAAAAAATGATAATCGAATTGAAAGTAAAATTAGTATTTCTTCGAGAGGTTCGATAGAAACTGTAGAAATTAAAAATTTAACACCTAAACGCTTAAAAAATGCTAGCAAGATTTTCTTGAAAAAATCGTGTGATTTCCTTAAGTAAGTACATTTCGATCTTTTTAGACTAAAAAAAGGATCAAAATATACTTACGTAAAATTACTAAGAATACCTGGTTTTATTAAAAATAACAAATAATTTATTAGTTTTTTTTCTACTCTTACTTAGAGAGTAAAACTTTTTATTATCAAATACTAACGTGTTGGGTAATATACATAAAAAATATATAGAATAAAATATGTACCTAAATTATCTCAAAGATCGTAAATATTTAGATTATGAAGCTCTTATCGATACTCGCTGTGGTAGACAATTAGGGCTAATTACTGATTCAACTGTTCTAATCATTAAGAATTCTTCTTTGAATTTAAAGGTTAAAAATAAAAGAATCGTTATTATAGGTATTTTAGGAAGCGCACTTTGGTTTATTAATGTCCCATTGTGTTCGGATATAGGTTTAAATATGTCATCTGCACTACTGGTAAGAGTTTAACCTAATTTTGAAAAAATCGTTTATAGTAACATATTATTAGTATTTCAAATATAAATAATTTTAAGAATAAAGGAGTTTGAATGAAAACTGAAGAAATTTATAAATATCCTTACAATGCAAGGAAAAAAGACGAAATAAAAGTGTTTCTCTCTGACCAAATCGGTGACCAAGTTGTAAAAATTACCTATATAAATGGTAAATTTTTTTGTACTCTTAAAAATAGAATAACTCATAAAAAGAAAGAAATCGTAATATCAGCTGTTTTTATTCTCGCTGGATTGTTAGGTGTGCCTGAAAAAGCACGATCAATCGGAGTTCCAATACGACTACCTTCGTCTCCTGAAATGAATCGTCCAGCTCCGCAATACTTTTATCAACATGGTCCAACAGTTAGTCCAAAATTAGATAAAATAACTTTTATCAAATATAGAGAAGTCCCTATGTGTATTTATATGATGGACGAGAGATTTCTGAAGACATCAGGGACTAGAAAACTTATTAATAAAATTCGCGGTGGAAGTTTAATTGAATCAGCTGCAGCTTTAGTAGTAATTGTTGTTATATGGCAAATTATGGGAGTTGGAATTGAAGGTTTTGTCCCTAATAATCAGAATCCTGGTTGGGGAGTAGATCAAATTTGTTTCAGCCACAGGGTGGTCATCTTAGATATCCTCCAGTTTATGATTTATTCTTTCCGCGAAGAACAACTGATTCCAGATCAACTTTACAAATTAATCGGCCTACCGCAATGTCACATGAGGAGTTTGTTGGGTTAACGGCGAAGCAGCGACGCGCGCTTCCTCATAGTAATGATATGACAATTATTTATGAAGGACGTCTAAAGTTGGAGATTGGGTTCTGGCAATCAAAGTTTAAAGTCGGTAATCATGGTGCGATTCATGATTTATCTTATACTATAAAAGCTAATGGTGGAACAAAAACTGAAAAAAGCGACTATAACACATTGAAAATGATGCGGTCTATTGTTGATATGCCCAATCGCGACAATGTCCTATGGTTTGAAGACGGAACATATCAAGGTGGAACAAATCGCGAATTTGAGGCCATTCACATTTATGATTTAGATAAAAAAATAATTGCAGTTTTTGAAAAATCAACAGGCAAATTTGTCACGACTTGTCAGCTTGACGTGGCGGAACATGAGGAATTATTAGAAACTAGTAATTTTGGTGGTGTAAGAAGAGGGTTAAGTGGAAAAGCTAAGAATTTACCTCCGCAACAAACAGCTGTGAATACGTTCGAAAGCGACGTTACGGGAATTACTCCTATCAGTCCAATGAATGAAAATTTATTTCCAGGCTTTACTCCAACGAGTAGTTTTGAAAATGATGTAATGGATATAACTCCTAGAGATAAATCCCAATTTGATAACCCATAAAATTATTTTTATTTACAATATTAGAAATTCAAAATGACTTACAATCAAAAGCGATATGTACAACTGTTGAAACGTTCAAAAGATTTAAAGAATCTAGGAAAATCATTTTATCAAGAAAATAAAGATGAGTACTTAGAATTATCAAAATATGAAGGAGCTATTCAATCATATATATATTGGGATAGTAGAACTCTATTTGCTCTACTTATGGAAAAATTCGTCAATAGAATCATTAGTGGTGAAGAATTTAGCGAGAGCTTTCTTAAACTCCGTCAAAGACGGATATATGAATGTGATGGTTTTCTAAAAGAGTTAAGTTCAGAAAATTTACAAGATTTTCAACCAGATCCGCGATCATCCGGGTTTGGTATTTTTATCAGCTTTTTAAGGGCTGAATGTGATAATTTTAGTGAAGATTACCGAAACGAAGAATTTTATGATTCGATCGAAGACTGTTTTTTGGAACTACAAAAATATTTTATTCTAATCACTAAAACCTGCTCATTTTAGAATGAGTTTTAGCTCGGGGTATTTTACAGATAATGAAATTCAGGATCATAAAAAGTTTTATCATCTACTTCAGTTCTTAAATTTTATTAAAACGTTAAATAACCAGGATTGTCCACAATATTTTTTAGAAGGACGAAGGTATTTTATACATAACTTTCCTCTGAAGGATTTTATGAATTTTATTCCTATCTCAGGCAAAAAGCAAAACCAAAGATTAAAAGTTTTAAAATATTTCAGACAATTATATAAACTTGATCCTATTATTGAACAGTTGGAAGATAGTACATTTCGCATCTTTGCAACTTTTTTGTATTCAAGTGTTTACAAGAAATCTAATCGTTGGGTTGTTCGAGTCTACATTATTGAAGATTTATATCAATACGCTTATCTAATTATTTTATCAAAGTCTTTTAAAAACTACAACAATCAAACCGATTGTATTCTAAAACTAAAACTAATAAGGGCTATATCCGTTAAAAGTACAAAAAAAATATTTCATTTATCTGAGTTTATCGAACAACTTAAACTTTCAGGTAACCAAATTGTTAAAGTTAAACAAGATTTGATTTTCTTAATTCGAGAAGTTTTTCAAGAAGGGACTATTCATAGCACAATACAACTTGTTAATAAAAACGGAAATATTCAACAATTGGAATAAGATCAATTAAGTATTATAAACCTACATCGAAGAATAAAATATTTAATATTGTACGATTATGAAAGACCACGGAAAAATTACATTAATTTATAAGTTAATAGTATGTTTTTAACCATGCTACGAGTAAACGTTGTTTAAAATCATCACATGAATGGGTTGAACCTTAAATAAACACAGTAATTACAAGGGATTTAGCTGAATCAGAGAATATTTAAAATGCTCCGACTTTTTTTTAAAATCAGAGTATTTTAAACATTCTAAACTTAGTCAAAAAAGAGAGAAAAATTCAAAATGAACAAAATACAAAAGATTGAAAAATTAAATAAAGAAACTAATAAGCTAACTTACAAAAAAATAGAATCTCAACTTGACTTTATGTTAAAAGGTCAAGAAATTAACCAACAAGAACTTCGATTAGGTTTCATTGGATTAGCAAAACAGAACAGTGAGTTGCTAGATTCGAATAAAAAATTAGAACAACAATTAGAGTTGGTTGTGTCGGAGTTGAATCTAATGAAGAAAGAACGAGAAGATAAAGTTGGACGTTGAGAAAAATGGTCAAAGCGCAAACGTTTACCTAAACGTGACCCGGTTAATTCTGAAATATACAATTTGCTATTGAAAGAAAGTGAAGGTCCAACTTTCATAGCGACAAGAACCCGAATTGCGATTAGTCTCTTTACAGTGACGGGAATTCGGATCAGTGAACTTTTACCATTGAAAGTGGGTCAACTGGAAACTTTGTTAGCAGAGGGTTGGGTTTCGATTGATCGATTAAAAAGAGGTCCGTCGAATCACAAAGCTTTTTTAACTTCGGAAGGGAAAAAAATAGTAAAGGCTCGAAAAAGAGATTTTGATTTTTTGTTTCTAATAAAGGATAAAGATTCATATGTGTTTACTTCAGATCGAAAACCAAATCAAATGCTTCGTCGAGAAACAATTACGATGGATGTAAATAAAATAATGCATTCTGTCTCAAGTCTTCTTCCATCAAAACCGAACATAACAAGTCACAGCTTTCGAATTGGTTATATTTCTCAATTGTGGAAAGACACCAAAGACATTGAATTTGTGAAACAAACGATCGGCCATAGTAGCTTGAATTCAACTTCGGGTTACGTGAATCAGATGGGGGATGAAGAGCGTCAAGATCGCATTTCTAGTATCAAATAGTGAGAGTAATTAGAAATCTATAATAGGGTATTCAAGAATTGGAGGAACTTAACATGAAGCTATCAAAAAGTATTCTTATCTTTTTATTTGCCTCATCTATTTTAGGCGCGTTTTCTTATGCGTTAAATAGAACCGACGGGAATCTTTATAAATCTATTCTATTTACTCTTTATTTTTTAGCTATTAAAATTGGTTTGATTCCACCGAATGTTCCGCTAGAATTGAATCAGAATCAACCAAATCAACAACTTGTAAGTAGGGTACAGCCACGACCTGTTTACAATCCTTATGTTTCCGTTTTTGATAACTATCGTCCTTATGGTTTATATATGGACAATATTTAACGGCCTGTGTCTCAACATGACTTATCGTATCATTCTCAATCGGTAATAAACGAACTTAGAGCTGGTGACTCACGTTTAACTCAAGCTGCATGGTTATTGTTAACGATCTGGATGTTACAACAGCAAAGTGCTGGTTTTCAGCCAATAAATCTAGTCCCAAGGCCACCTCATCTTCAAGGATTATATAGTAATCAGCACCCTGGAAATCATTTTGGATATGGTAAAGGGGCTGGGCCACGGAGTATCAAAGTTGTCGGAGCTACACAAAACGCTGGTTCGGATAAAAAATAGCCATCATCTGGTTCATGGAAATATATTGATGTTATGAGTGAATTAGATAAACAAAGCAACCAAAAAACCATTACTATACAAGTGGCTGCCCAAACTTATAATATCAAAAATCCTTACCGTCAAAGTGCTGATGAACTGCAATTCGGACTAACTGAAAAAGTTTACGATTCGATCAGAGAATCAGACACTGATATATGTGATATTGCTTCAAACCTAGGATTTAAAGCATATAATATTAAAAACGTAAAAGAACATGTTTTTTATAATGAACATGATCTGGACCGTTATGGTCCAGATGAAATTGAACGCAAACGTTTTGATGCGACTCTTGAACAAGCTTTAGCTTGGAAGCGCATGGAAGCTGGAACCTTTACACAAGACGATACTACTTGGATCAAGCATGAATGTGCTGAACGACATCACGAATTAAAATATGGTTCAGGATATTCAGAAGCACATGAACGTACCCAAAACCGTTACGACGGTTATCCCTGGGAAAATGAATTTTAAATCAAATTAGGAGGTAAAGTGATGAGATTCTCAAAAACTGATAACATTTATAAAATTATAAGAATAACGGGTTCACAAGATAATATTTTGGGTATTTGTTTTGTTGAAAAAAATAGCAGTGAAGCTAATATCGAAGTAATTGAATGGAATTTTCCTAATAGTGATAGAAGCAAAATACAAACCTCAAAAGAAGAAGTTTTAGAACAAGTAATTTCCGGTTTAGAGTCGGTCAATCAATCTCTTGCAACAAATTATAAATTATCTAAGATTTATTTCTCACCTTTGGATATCTCAACAAATCGTATTTACTCAGGTCTAATTGCAGCCTTGATTAGACATTATCACAGTGGTCAGCAATTTAAAGAAGTTTAACCACTAATAGTAGCAGTTTGAAGCTGCTACTATTAGTATACTAGCTTAAAGTCAAATTAAGTCGTAAAGAAGAAGGTTTGAGTGATAAATATGAAAGATAAAATAATTATTATAGATTAAGAGTGATAGAATTTATCACTCTTAATCTATATGGAACTTATCGATTTGATCAAATATATCGTTGAAATACACCTCTCCTTCGAATTCGATTGACTTCTTAGAATTAGAAAATTTTGAATCAATTAGGACTGCTGAACCAAGAGGACCACCCTTCACACCCTCAAAGATTGGCTTCAGAAAATGGCATAATTCAAAAACAGCGTTATCGAAACCACTTTTTAAAAATGTACATTTGTTAAAAATTGTTTCTCTAAAATCAACCTCGCTTAAGTTACAATTGATGAACCGACAATTCTTAAACATACAATCATCAGACTCCGCTGCCCTAAGAATTGTATTTTCGAAAATACAATTTTCGACTAAACATTTTTCAAAACAGCTTGATTCAAAATTAACATTAATAAACTCCATATTGATCAAATCTGAGTTTTTAAAAGTCGAAGAGTCAAAAGTTAGATCAGCGATTAGCTCGCTAGGGAACTTGATTGTTTCATCAGATAATTTTTTTTCAAACACTTGGATATTCGTTGTAGATAGCAGACCAGAACGATAACTATCGATTATGCTTTTCAGTGTTTCACTCATTTTATTAATTAATTATTATTTAAAAATATGATATTCGTATTATTTTTCGACCCGTTCAAAACGCTCCCCTCCATAAAAGCTTTCTCATTAGACGGTACATCGAAATTATCTACTGCCCCTAATACGTTATTTGGCGATTGTGGAAGTGACGCTGTGGGATTAATATTTTCGAGCTCACTTGTTTTAGTGCTATTTGACCAATAATTTTGTTGATATACAATTTTTGCTCCAATTTTTTTACCCTGCTTAGAAATAATTCCTTTTTGACCATGGGCTATTTTAATAGCTGATCCAACCGGATTTTTAACTTCTACATGTGTTATATTTTCAAACTCTCCCAGTCCTTCCACAAGAAAGTCAGGGCCTTTAACATTTAGACCATAATCTTCACGTCGGGCATTCCTATAGTAGCCCTGCATTTCTCCTTGAAGGATTGTAATAGCTTCTCGAGCCGTTCCACTTGTTAACTTACCATTTTCCGTTGCTAAGACTTTAAAACGTTCAAGCGAACATCCAAAATCGGTACAGCCAATTTCTGAGGCTCTGCGATTTACTTCATTTAAACATTTATCCAAGTCTACTTTTCCGTTTTTGACAAACCCAGACATTTGTGTTTGAGTTGGAACAACATTGGTTGATAGTTGAGTTAGCTCTTCTCGACTGGATTGTGGATTCACTCCAGACATAATCTGAGATCCACCCGGACGATCGGCATAACACGTTTTTCTAGGGAAGAATAAACCATAATACGGAGGATATTTGTGGTCAGACGCTGGCGGTTGAAACGGATTTGGTCTCTCTAATCCCCAGCCTGGATTCAGATTATTCGGTACAAAACCTTCTCCCATTGAGAATATCAAAATTATCAATCCTAGAAATGCTGCAGTTCCTAGAAGACCCCAACTTCCTCCACGCAATTCCTTCACCAATTTTAATACTTCTTGATTTGATGATATTCTTGGATCATTTAAATACATCAAAAACAATATTTTTTTAGGCGATTTATAAATAATAAGATCTTTTTTTCTTGGAATTACTTTTGCAATTTGAATTTTAGAGTCATACTGGTAACTAGGTTGAACTCTTACCACTGGCGCAGCTGGCATAGATAAACCTATAGCTTCAGATGCTTGTACATTACTAAAATAGAGTGCTCCTCCTAAGATAATTACAACAATTATTTTTTTAGTTTTATATTTTGCATTTGAAGCAAGGGTTTTTACAACGATACAAACTTTTTCTCGGTTTATAGAAATTTGTCTGTCTATCATCAATTTATCGTCTTCACTCAATTCTGAGCTATACGAAATATACAGTAATGCTGTCATAATTATTAATAATTTATTTATATTAAATTTTTATAATTAGAAACCTCAATCCATCTAGAATTTTAATTTATTATAAATTAACTTACTTATGGGGTAAGACCTGTACTTGAATACTCATTGAAATCTCTTAATTTACTTTTACCTTTATTATACAAGGGAATTTAAAAGAATAGAGTAGTTAAAAAACTTTCCATTAGATGGAAAGTTTTTTTAGTACTTTTTTCAAAGTTTGAAAAGAAAAAAACTAACCCTTTTTAGACTTTTGAAAAACTAAACATAAAGTTTTTCATAGACTATAAAACCTTCTGAAATAACTTTAGAGGTTAATTTCTTTGTACTATAAACTTTCCCTTTGGAAATAATTTTATAGTTTCCATCGACCAATCCATGCTCTTTATATTGTTGAAGACATTCAATAAAATAGTTTTTCATTTTTGTTTTTTGTTGATTTGTTAATTTTACTGAATAGTCTTCGAAAAAATCTTTAATCCAAAAAGTCTTTGCAATATTTACAGAACTAAAGACTTGAATCACTTTAAATTGAACTTCCACTTCATATTTGGTCAATTTTTTAGTTATTAAATTAGGAAGTATAAAAGGATGGCTGTAACGAAACAACTCTTACGTTAGGTTACTAATCAGTAATACATTTTTAATTTTAAAATCCAAAATGCATCAAAATAGCATCAAATTTGAAGATCATGAATTAAAAGTAGACTTCCTAACCTTGAGTATGCACAACTCGACTGACGAAAAGAATATTCAAAAAATAGCAAGTTATCTATTTAATTCTTTTGGCTTTAATTGTTTCTTAAGCGAAGGCAATACAAGGAAACTTAGTCGACCATTATTTCATGATATTACAACTAAGGATACTACAATTATTAGACTCAATTATTGGAATCGAATTGTAATTGAATTTCCAGGCAAAAGTGGTCAAAAATTCTACCAACTTGTTAGATCCCACCAAGTCGATTGGAAATTCTTTCAACCAGCTCCTTTGGGCTTAAATCGTCTTGATCTCTGTTACGACTTGGATAAAAGAGATTCTTTTAATCTTAAAGAGTTCGATCAATTTTTACTGGATTCCCGCAGACATATTCTTGATTTCACACGAACTCGTAACGTTAAATTAATAAACAATAGCAGGGGATTGATTTTAGGAATTAATAAGCGTTCTAACGCACGCTATTTCCGTGTCTACGAAACTCTGAGTACAATTAGATTTGAATTAGAGTTAAAGAAGTCAGCTCTAGAACATCTTCAAACATCTTTCTTTACTTCTCAATTCAATTTTTTCGAATCTCAATTGACTCAATTTTATTTTCAGTATGCCAAACTACTCTTTCCATTGGATAATTATTTTGGAAGCTGGTTGATGAATTTTCTTCGAAAGTATTCTCAAAACGAACATGATAACAAGTTTGTAACTTGTTTTATTTGATTCTTTTTTATCTCCAACTCAAACCTTAAACCATTTTTTGTTTGATAAATTCGGTAAAAATTTGGACTTTTTCTATTTCCAATTCTTAAAATATAACCTTTGATACTTCGGTCATAATTAAAATTATTTTTTTATATTTATTGTCTATTTTATATGTATAATTATTAGTAATAAACCTTTTAAGTTGTACGATATGTAATATAAGATAGGATTTATTAATAGGTATATTCAAAATTATCTTTTATCGTAATCAATAAAGAGTTGTTTATAAACAGTTAAAAAATTTAGAAGTTTAATTTATGAATCGTAACGAAGTAATTGGTACTGTTATAGGTAAGACGTTGGGTTACGCGGTACAAGGTTTTGTTTATTCTGAAATTGCTAATGCAATTAATCCACAAAGTGCAATTTTAATTAAAACTGGTACAAGATATGGTAGTAGGCTTATTAAATATACTGTTAAGAATTATGTTAGAACAGATTTTAAAAGCGAAACAATCTTCTCAGATGCAATTGATGCAAGTTTTTTCGCAGATTAAATTTTAAATCCAATAAATATAAATTATGAGACTTACGTTCACTCCTTATGATGTTCAAGAAATATCTAGCAGCGCTTTTCGTGCATTTATTTCAACATTTATATACGAGTCGGAGGAATCCGATTCTGGATCGAAATCTGATAACTCAGACTCTGAGTTATCAGATTTCGATCCAGAAATTTTTGGGTGCGGTGAAATTACACCAGAAGTAGAAAATATAGTAGAAAATACCTGGGAAATTTGCAATCCGCTTGATGAAGTTTATGGCGCGACAACATCTAACCTAATCAAAGAAACAGTACAAACAGCAACAGAAGAAACTCAATGTGCTGGACTTAAAATTTTTAAGGCGATCACACCAGGTAAGGATCGAAATTTAATTGAAACTTGCACGGAGATAAGTTTTTGGTGCTGTTGTGAAACCGTTAAAAAAGTATCTCCGATTATAGCTGAGGCAACTAATAATTTAATGTACTGATTATATAGCTAAACTCGATTTAGTTTCATTATGGACCATTTCAGAAATGTCTCAGGGTTTATTTACCCTGATTAGTCAAAGATAGAGCAAACCAAAGGTTTTAAGGGTGTTTGAGAAGATATTTCAATTTTCTATTCCTAATAAAATTTTAGAACAAACTTAATAATTCAAAAAGGAGAAGTCAATGATTTTGAAAATTCCTGGTGATTCGATTCAAAAAGTGGAAAGGGAATTCACAAAAATTATCGATTCCGATATGGGTCGTGATAAAAAGTTTAGGGAATTCTGCTCAATTGTTTTATGAGGTTCTTAAATCCAAAAAACTGGATTGGACTGTTTTTGATTTAGACTCTACAAACTTGGGTCGAATCGATGTATGCTACGATCGAAAATTAAATTCAACTGATAGATATCCACATCTTTTTCTTGAAAATTCTTGTCAAACTATTAATGAAAAAAATGACAAGCAACACGCCAAACTGAGTAAGAATGGTAGGATTTTATGGATTGGGAAAAGGTCGAGTTCCAATTTTTTTCGAGTTTATCTAAAACCAGGTAGGAAAAAAATTCGATTCGAGATTGAAGTAAAGAAGGATGAAGTTAAAAATTTTCAACACGATTTTTTCACAGGTCAATTTGAGAGATTTGAGAAGCTTCTAACTGAGCATTTTTATCATCAAACTACACGATTATTTGATCTTGAAAATTCGTATTGCGATTGGCTGCGTAACAGTTTTAGACGAGTCAGAAAACTGCCGGCTGAAGAAGTATTAGTTAATTCTTTATCGACAAGCTTTCTAACTGAGAAACCTGAAAATGATTTAGTCAAATTAGAATTTGTCTATCGATTAATACAACTGGTCAATTACATGAAATATTTAAAAGGCTCGTCTAACTCTGTTTTAATAGGTGATCGAACGTATCAAACTTTTGAATTTCAGGTGAATCATTTTTTAGAGTTTATTGGGAAACGGAAAAATAATCATTACCAAATTAGAAAGTTGGTTGAGTTCTTGGAATCTTTACAAGATATTAAACCGATCCTAGAAGATTTTTCGACTGAGAGTTTTCGAAGTATTTTGATTTTTCCTTATCTCGAAGTGAGAAAGGAAAAATCCTGGAAGGTCGAATTAAGAATTGCTGAGAAAGTTTATTTTTACAGATATCCTTTTTACTTTCCACGAGACTTTTTAACTTACAATGACGTTTATAATTTAAGAGCAAAAATTTTCTTTCTTCTATCGTTTTCGACGACTGAGCTGAGTAAAGAATTTCAAATTCAAGAAGTCTTTGACCAAGTTGGTATCTCTCGTCAAAAAATGACAAGGTTAAGAAAGTCAATTCTTATAATTTTCGAAGATGCTCTAGATTTAAAATTAATTGAACCGCGATTTACTTTACTTATGAAAACAAATAAAACTGAAGAAGTTGACAAATTGACATCCAACTTACTTGTGAAAGCAAAATCGATTCGTTATACTGAAATTCCTTAGTTGATATTAAGTTGATAAAATTCGTCAGAATTACAACTTGCTTACAAAAATGGTTACATTTTGACCTTTTTTGAGCTAAATCCAGATCATTTGGTTGTTGGATAAGCTTTATTTATAGGGGGTTTAACTAACTTGAATTTAACTTTCTAAAAAAATGAAGGTTTACACTTTTAGAAGGTATTTCCCTTTTTTTTAGATTTATTAAATAGATTACGAATAACTTTAAAAATTATAATATAGTAATATTAAGTAAGAATTCTATAATTTAAAAGATATTAAAATATGACAGCATTATTATATTATTCTATTGCATCTGGTTTAACTAAAAATGAAATAATTGAAATAGATTGCCAGGTTACTAAGAACCGGGAGTTTGTAAGAAACGGGCCTTCGAATTTAAAACGTAAAACAAAAAGAGTATTCTTATATGCAACGTTTATATTTCAGCTCGGTCAACCATTAGGTCCATATGCAGCTGCTGTAATGATGCCATTACCACCACAAATAAGTATTGAGCACCTAGTTTCTGCTGAAGTTTTAAGAAGTAATAATCAATGTTTAAATATTAAAGCAAAAATGGATAAAATGACTTTAACGGATCAACAAATTGAAGATTTAAGTCTTATCTGTTATAAACTTCAAACTGGTTCGATTACAATAGACAAGACAATATTAGAACTTCGAGCTGGTGGGTTTTACGATTGGGCAACATTAGCTTTCATCATTTATATGTTTAGCTTACAACAAGGTAATAGTTTTCAAAATGTACCCTTACCGCATCAAGATCCGTTCGGTTGGTTAAATGGAAAATACGATTCTAGAAATGTTAGTAATAATCAATGTTTGTCTGATCCACTATCTATGTTTAAACGTCAAACGCTTCATGCAGTGAAACAAATGTGTGATGCGTCAGCAGATGAAAATGGTTTTGTAATGACCTATGAAGATGCTTATAACTTAGTTAAAGAGACTTACCCTGGGTATTTGAAAGTGAATGAAAGTTGCCATATTACAGATTGGCAAGCCGCAAAACATATATATCATTTGAATGGAATGGGTATTAACCCAGTAGATTATGGGTTTACTCAACAAGAGCTAGAGCGGATTCGTGGGGAGGCCGGATATAAAGGTGGAGGACTGATAGCGTATGCGAGACGAGGATACCGACTACCTCCAATTGAAATGGTGAGAGATTATCAGGGTCGACTAAAATTAACTTGTGACCAGTCACCTATTAAAAGAACTAGCGTTCCCTATTATGACAAAAATGGCGCTTGGGAAGCAACAATTTTTGCGACTCCTCCAAGTGAGGATTATTCAGGAATAATTATTGCATTTAATGAATCGACTGGAGATTTAATTACTGGTGACAAGCAGAGAAAATCAGCATTTGATCGGTTTGAAAAACAAAATTATATTGGCGGCAAAAAGTGGATGTTAAAATGGAATAATTAATAAAATAAAACTATTTATGAGTACAGATTATAATAAAAAACGATATTTGCAGCTATTAGACCAAAGAAGCATAGGAGACAATTCAAATGACGATGAACTTTCGGGTTATTCTTGCATGCTAACTAATCAGTTAGATTGGGAAATTCGTGATCAGTATTTGTCATTAATGGAAAATTTTTTGAACGGAAATATGTCTATGCCTGAATTTTTCGCTGAATTACGTATTAAAAACTATGCAGTTATTAACGCCGTTACTTTTTTAGAAAGACATCGAATTCTTTTATCATTTGATAAAAAAGCGTCGAAATTCGGAGAGTTACTAGAAGATGTCATAGACGAATTAGAAGGAGATATATCATATACTGGGGATGACTTTAAAAATTTTATTCAAGAAAATTTTATTAAAATCAAAAAATATTTAAACGAAGAGTGAGATCATTTCTCACTCTTCGTTTAAATATTTTATATTTTATTCTAATCACTAAAACCTGCTCATTTTAGAATGAGTTTTAGCTCGGGGTAGTATATGCATAAAACTAATTGATTTTCATTATAAAGCCTTTAATGAAACGATGAGAGCATATTTGAATCTTATAACCGTACGTAGAAATATTTTATTTATTCACACGCCCTTACTGTTCATTTGGGGTAAACCATATGTTACTTGGTTTGTCAAGGGTTTATTTTGTTAAATTTTGGTCCAGGAAACTGACTTCCTTTTAGCCTTTACCCTAAAACGACACCTGCTGGGAGTAGCGATTAATCCAGTATGTTTGCCCAGGGGATGAGAGAATCAAAGATGCTCTGAGAGAGCCCTATTCACCGATTTTAGCCTATTTACCCGTCGAATAGCACACACTACCCTCAGGTTAAATGAAGTGGAGAATAAGCAAGTTTTAGTGCTGAAGCTGGAAGAAAAATATTTCTCGTAATACAATTGTAATTTATTAAAACTTTTTAATCTTTCAAGTCATCGACAATCTTAGAAACATTATCAAAAGTATTGACTTCGATTGATTTATTTTCGGTGAAAATTAAACCTAACATAGTACCAGACAATTAGATCAAAATTCTGTTGTTAAAAAAGTGACTTTATGCTGTTAAAAAGGGACCTGGGTAGGTCATTTATTTAACAATAGAATTTTCCTAGTGAAATGCTTCGAAAGCTTGATATTTAGACCTCTGGTAAAGTAGGCCTTTTTTTTACTTATACGACTTTAATATTTTTTTATGTGGTCTTACGCTATACAACATTACGATTAAGATTCATTTAATGATAATTAATTATTTAAACTTTACGTTTATTATTTCGAAAATTACAAATGGTTGGGATAAGCGTTGAGATGTTAACTGATTAATATAACAGGTACTCTTTGGATTCGAATGAAAATTCAACAAAGAAAATAATACTTGTGATTGAATTTTTCCTTGTTTATGGAATACTCTCAAATAATGAATAAAAGAGTTTTTGACTTGCTTTTTCCGTTTCCCATTGATGTTATAGTCATAGTCTTCCAAGAATTGAGAAATATTGAATTCTTTGCGAGTTGTGTTAGAACTAAAAACTTTTATAATTTCGAACCATACTGCAAACTCATGATTCTTTAAGTCTTCCCTAAAAACGTCTTGATATAAAAATGGACATAGGTAATCGAATAAAGCCTCAGCAATCCAAACTGTGAGGAACCAACTATTTTTTGCCTCTTTTGACTTGCAAACGTCTGCCTCAGGTATGGTAACCAACATCTTATAATGTTCGTCTGTGAACGACTGGATTATTATATTTTTTGTTAAAGTATCAAAAAATTCTATAAGTTGTTTTATTTGATAATGATGAGCGCTTCGACCTGAGTGGATGTAATTTAAGAAGTCTCGAACTGGAAACTGAAATCGTCGAAACTTCGAAGTTAAAGTTACTTCTTGATAATCTAAATTTCGGACAAATATTAGTAACTGAACCAGAGTAACAAAATCGTTCTTCTGTTGAAATTGTTGAAAATGAAACTGCCTGATGTAATGAGTATAAAAAGTTTCTTTTTGTAAAGCTAAGTTATCTCTAAATTGATAAGGCTGTAGGCGATGGAATAACCAGTCAAGATGATCGGGTTACTGAGCAATGCTAAATATCTCAAATGAGTATTTAAAAAACTGATGAGTCAATTGCTGCAGGTATTATTATTACTTATATAGCATGTATTCTAGTAGCTGGTGCTACAGCTGGTCCTGGCTTATGCATAGCATGTGGAATTTTAATTGCTAAAACATTTGGCTAGTTTATGGCTAAATTTTCTTTTGATTCAGAAGGCTTGGTAGTAGATTGGGTTTCTTTCAACCTTGAAGGTTTGGTAGATAGCAAAGTAACTGCTAATCGTTTATCGAAGTATTTTATTCCACATGTTCTGGTTAATGATGTACCCGAGATTAGGTTTCATGGCTTCCGAAAAAAGTATATTATATCCAGCAACCTACAGAAGCAAAGGGTTACTGGATTGGTACTAAGATTATCTTCTCTGGTGAAAATGCTAATTACTTCTATAAACTTCTCAAAACTGGAGTTTTTGATTGGAGTCTTTTAAAGTTCGAGGAGCGTACTCTCAGTTTAGGTCGAATCGATCTTTGTTTTTCTCGGCCGAGTGATCGGAGCCACACAAGTAAATCATTCGACGCGTTTTTATTAGATTGCCGAAGTCAGATTAAATGTCCTACGAGTACTAAACACATAAAGTTACAAGATTTTCCTAATGGAAAAATGCTAAAAGTTAACCGAAGGAATAACTCGCGCCACTATCGAATTTATCAAAAAGATGAAACTGTGCGTTTTGAACTTGAACTTAAACATCGGCAAACAAAGTTGGTCCAAAATTATTTGTTTACCAATCAACTTGACGTCTTTGAATATGAATTAGTTCTCCAATATTTCAAATCCTCTGAACGACTACTACGTTCGGATTACTCCTATAGTGATTGGATTCTAGATTTTCAGAGACGATCCCAAGCCGCTACGGCTTCTCGTCCATTAGTTGCTAATTATATTGAGAATCAAGTAATTAAGAATCAAGAAGAAGAAGAAGAAAGATTGTTTCATCTATTACAATTTTTATCTTTTGTAAAAAGTTTAAAGTTAAATCCATTTAAAGACTGTCAAAAACATAAAATTAAAAACCAATCTTATTATGAGTTGAAATTTTCTCTAACTCAATTCGTGACGTTTACAGGTATGCGACTTTCAAACCGTTGTGAACGAGAAAAATTGATATTTTATTTTTACCAGTTAAAAAAGCTGGACCCTATCGTAAAAGTATTTTCAAAGATGGCTTTTCGAAGTTATGTGTGTTTCCCGTATGTTGATTGTGCAAATCCTTCTGGTAATTCTTGGACTATAGAAGTCTTGGTTGCTAAAGAACTTTTTTGCTATCCATACCCATTTCAGCTGCCGACGTCGTTTCTTGTTTCGAAAAATAAAAACTATTTAAGGTTGAAACTCCTATTTATTAAATCGTTAGCCTTCAGTGGCCAAAAGAAGAGATTGGATCTTGAAAAATTTTTCAATAGAATCAATGTCCGAAATGACTCACTAATTAAAATTAAAAAAAATATTATTCAATTATTAAGCGAATTGGTTGGAAATAAAAGTATTCAAAATAAAGTGGAGATCATACTAAAAAGTAGCAAAAAAAAAGATACATTGGTTCGAAAATTAACTAATTCGGATATAACCCGGCGGGTAAAATATGTTCAATTGTATGAAACTCTTCAAAAGATTGAATAATATTTTGATTTTTTGCCGGGGTATTTTGCCTGTTTTTAAAAATAAAAACAGGCAAAATACCCCGGCAAAAAAATAAAGTATTTGATCATTCCAGGTACAATTGATCCCAGTATATATAAGTATTCGATTTGTTGTACCATGACCTAGGGTTAATATTTAAACTCTTTTTTGTATTGTATAACCTATACAAAATTTATTATAACGCATAAAATAACAAATGACAAATACAATCAATAGAACTTATACAACTATACCGGTCAGTGAAGTAAATTTGAATAAATTAAAAAAATATAAGGAAGAAGAATACAGTAAAATACGTTGTGGTCTGGAACTAATATGAGAAAGTCAGAAAATAAACCAGAAAGATCTACATTTAGGCTTTATAGGATTAGCTGGTCAAAACAGTGAATTATTAGAGTCAAACAAAAAGTTAAATAAGCAATTAGAAACAGTTGTCAAAGAACTTGATGAGTTAAAGAAAGAACGGAAAGAAAAAGTGTTTCGAAAAGAAGCTTGTGCGAATCGGAAACGATTACCAAAACGTGATCGTGTTACTCTAGAAATTTACCAGGCTTTAATTAACACAACTGAGGCTGGTATCATTTATCATTGCTCTAATTACTATATAGGGTCACACTTAAAAGTAGCACTTTATTTATTAACGATTACATTTGTTCGAGTTAACAAATTATTACTTTTAAAAGTTAATCAACTAAAAACTCTTTTAGCATAAAGTTGAATTGTAATTAATCGTTTTAAACATGGGCTGGCGAGTCATAAGGCTTCGTTATCAGAACACGGAAAACAAATTTTAAAATTTAAGCAAAATGATTTTGACTTACTTTATTTTTTTAAAGAAGAGAACTGTTATATTTTTACCTTTCAATTAAATCACAACACACATATTCGAAAGGAACAAATTACTAAAAATATTAATAAAATTATGGGATTAGTTTCAAATTAGATAAGATAGTATTTTATTGTTCAAGGTCTAGTAAAAAAAGAACGGGAAGAGTGTATATTTGAGGTTTAGAAAGTATCGAGAAACAAAAAAATAATTCTGTTTTGTACCTTCTTATTCCGCCGTAGAGAATTTAGAAGTTTTCACACACGACTGCGAGTACGTATGATTATTTTTTATCCCATATTAATTAAACAAAAGAATACAAAATTTTAACCATTTTTTTAGTTAACAACAGTAAACGAACTTATTATAATAATATACTTTTACATACCTTTAAAATAGTTTTTAAACATTAGAATTATTCATAAGATTGAAAAAGATTGCGTTTTAAATACGTCAAAAATATTTACATTATTAAACTATTATTAAGTTTAAAATTTCTTAAAAAACTAGAATAATTTTAGTAACTTACAGTTTTAAAAGAGGTAAATAAATTTTTATTCCACTATTTTTAAAACAAATTTTTGTTACTGTTTTTAGTCTTATATACTCGACTCAAGTTAATATTTATTCAAATTTGTACTATTCATCATTTTCCAGAAATCTAACTGTAAGTATTTCTTCGAGAAAAATAAATCAATTTATCAAAAAGCCTTAACTAAACTTCTCAGTGGTAATTTAAAACATACCTGTAAAATTCATAATATTCTTTATAGTGCTAACTCAAACAATTTTCGTATTAATATAATTTCAAAATTATTAAAGTGAATAATTATTCAACATGCAACTTAGGTTATTGGGCATAATGACGTTAAGTTTATTATCAGTTTTAATCAGCACGCATTCTCAAAAGAAAATATATAAAAATTATTAAAGAGTTTTGATAACTAAATCATATTCGAATATATTCATTACTATAATTGGTATTAGTATTATACTATCGTTAATATTATACAAAAGAATAATGAGTATTTTAAAAATAATTAATTTTAATAAAATAGAAATATAGTGTAGTATAATAGTCAAGTATACAATTAATCGGTGGCATAGCCAAGTGGTAAGGCCGTGGATTGCAAATCCTCTATTCCCCAGTTCGAATCTGGGTGCCGCCTAGAACAAGTGTACTATACTGTTGCATTATAATTAATATCTAATTACACTTTAGTTATTACAGTGATAATTATGGGAATGTGGTGAAATTGGTAGACACGACGGACTTAAAATCCGTTGCCTAGTGATAGGCGTGAGGGTTCAAGTCCCTCCGTTCCCAAATTAATTTTTAGTTACCTTATAGTCATTAATTTCGGATAACATCAACTGATAAAGTGGAACTGAAAGTCTTAAATTAATATGTTTTTTCCCAAAATTTTTTATATCTTTTAATACTTCACATAATTTACTAATATTAATATCTCTAAGATGGTCAGAAATAATAACACCATTATCGACAACATAAATTGGCACTTCCTCTCCAAAATACATTCCTTCTAAACTAGATGTATCTCATCTATAAGAGAATCCATTATCCAAAGAGGTGCACCTGGTGTATAATTCCAAACTTGACATTTAGTCGGTCTGGTAAGTGAAATGATGACATATGGAAAAAATAAAAGACATGTAATGAGTATTCAATAAGTCCTGGTAACGTTAGAGCAATAGACCTTGATCCAAAACTCAGTAACGTAAGCCATTTTAGACAATTCATTGCCTATGAATAAAGCAATTAGACTTAATATAATTAACCTTTTAAGTCTCAAATAGTTTTTATTTTTTCTTCTAAACTTATACATTTTCAAAACCCTTATAAGAAAGAGCCTTTGATAAATTGGCTTCTTCTAGAATAGATTTTAATAACCGTTGTTTTTTCGTCAATTTCGCTTTAATTGAAAGAAGTTTGCGTACTTCCTTCTTGTTTAATCTACTGGCTTTAGCTCTATCAGAGACACTTTCTTTAGTCCTCGTTTCAAAGAATGCTTCGTCTGATAAGCCGGCATTATTTTCACTACCTCCACGAAAAAAATATGACTTTGAATTTTTTTTATTTCGCATAACAAAAAAAGTGGATTAAACACTCTTTTTAAACACAAGTCTCGTTCAATAATACATAATTTTTAACTAAAACTAATGATGCTATAACCAACATATAACTAACGAGACGTTTTACTATTACGGTATATATTTTAGCTTATTAAATTAATTTTATAACACACTATAATACTTATTAGTTTAATAGTAAGTATTATAGTGTGTTATAAAATTAATTTAATAAGCTAGACCTAAACTTCGAGTGGTTTCCGCTCCTAAGTATACACGAACACTTAAGAAGTCTGTTGGACAAGCTGTTTCACATCGTTTACAACCAACACAATCTTCTACACGTGGAGACGAAGCAATTTGGCCTGATTTACACCCATCCCACGGAACCATTTCTAACACATCTGTCGGGCAGGCTCTTACACATTGAGTACATCCAATGCATGTATCGTAGATTTTAACAGTATGAGACATAATTTTTTATAATTTTATTATTTATTATCTTACATTATATTTCAGTAAAAATTATTAAAATAATTTATTATTTTAATATTTATCAAATTAACGTGATAAACGTTGAACTTGTTGAATCGCTAAGCGACCAATATTATATAGTGCCCATGACCCTGCAATTAATAATGGCACAGCAGTTATAAATAAGCGAGTATCCATAAATAAAAATCCTTTATATATATATCTTTAAATTGAGAGAATAATATTATATTCTACAGTATTACACTTTACTATTGTAAATGAAAAGTAGAAATTTTAATAAATTAATAAAAAAAATGTTGTTTATTCATTAAAATCAATTTGATGTTATTGAAATTTTGTTAAAATAATCTATTTTAAAAAATAGAATATATAACTTATAATTAATTATAGCTTCTAAATATGACTTTATTATGTTAAAATGTATACAAACCTTAAATTTTTTGGCAAATCTTATAAAAAATCTAATGATAAATTAAAAAAATGTTATTGAACTCACATAGCAAGTTCTAACTTATGATGTTAGTAAAAAATATAACACTTAATCGTTTGAATGGTTACATTTTTTAAATTCAATGTAAAATTTAAACAAATAAGGGTTTTTAATTATTTAATTTTAAATACTACCTAACAAGACATTTTGTCATATAACATAGACATTACGCACGACGTTTACCTGTCTGTCAATAGTTTTAGTACAATAATTTAATAAAAATTACAATTAAAAAATATTGACCCATTCAAATACATCTCTAACCCCATAAATGTATTCGGAGAGGACCTTTTGAAGCCCCTGAAGGCCAGTTTATAACTTGAGTAGGGATTTGTCGAAAATAAGCAGGTTTTAGTGGTGAAGACGAAAGATAAATATTTCTCGCAATAGGAGTAGTTTCTGAATTGTGATTGTATTGTCAGAATTTGTTAAAATCAGAAGGTGCTAATCAGCGTTCTCATTAGAATTGTGTTCTTTTTGAATTTGTATTAAAACATTACTAACTGAATCTTTTAACCATTTTTTACCATATTGTTCATTTTTCTGAGCTTCGGGTTCAAAAACTTCACAACGAGAAAATATTTTGTCCATCCACTTAGCAAACTCTTTTGACACTATATTAGGTTCACAATTTACCGCAACTCTATCTCGATCTTTTTCCCAGAGACACAGAAACTCATCAACGAAATCTTCAGCAGTAAGTTTTTCGTTAATTAAATTACTCATAACAGAAAAATAGTTTTTTTTATTTTCCCAATATTTTTGATCAGATAATCGTACTTTATATTTTAATAATTCCAAATATCTATCTCGATCTTCTCTATATAACGACATACCCTTCTTTTCTAAACTTTCGGCTTGTTTAAGCAATTCTAAGTATCTAATTTTATCGTATTCCATTTAGTAATCTTTTACATTTCCATTGGTTAATAAATCGTCGATTTGTCCTTCAGTAAGTTTCCAACCAGATACAAATTCTTTAGTTTCTTTTTTAAAAATAACGTTTTTTCCAGTTTTCGGGTCGTAAAAATGACTAACTGGATAGCCATCTGGCTCGGCTTTTCGATATGTACCTTCAATGCGTTCTCCGTTTAAAACTAAATTTTTTATTTCTTCTTTAAAAGCTTGGATATTTTCCAATGTCTTTTCTGTTTTGAACCGATCTTTTGAATTTTATGTTGATTCGATCTCCAACTCATGTCCGTGGTTTCTAATTTTGTATCTAGCTTGTCCGTCACGAATGATAACATTTTGTTCAGAAATGACCAAGTTGTCAGGCGAGGGCAAATTACGCCGCTGCTCTATTATTAAAGTCCCATCCTGATTATTTTGTTTGGCTCTACAAGACCCTTGTCCTAGATTATTTCTATTCGGTGGATTCTCTTGTAACTTTGGAGTGATTCGGGGAGCTGGACCTACTTGACCTGATAAAACTACTATAAACCTAGGTCCACGTGCGCACCCTGGGTTGTATGGGTCCGGAGTCGGTTGAGCAGAAAATCGACCCAACAGTCCATATCGATTTAGACCTGGCCGTGCAGGGAACTTAGGTTCAACTGTAAAGGCTTGAGCAAAAGGACTTACACCTGATCGTCCGATAGTTGCTTTTTTCCCTGTTTGCCGTCTCGCAAAATCTCTTTTAGCAGCACTTTTGGCTTTTGAGCCAGGGCTGAACTTACTTGGCTTGCCTGGTTGAGTGTTATCACCTCCCCGTGGAATAATCATAATGATTTTTCCAGAAGGGACGTTCTGTGAATATATCAATTCAAGCTCGATTCCCTTTTTTAAAAATTATTAATTTTATAAAACAATGGCAAAAAAAACAATAAGTAATAAGATTTATACGAAAGATTTTGGTTCGTTGGAAGCCGAGTCATTAAAAATCGATTATTTACGCTTTAATCTGAAAGCATCTTTACGTGACAGTGAAATTTCCACATTAGCAACTTATTTTAGACTTTTAGGATTTAGTTCATATATAAAAGAACGTGACAAGAATTAAAAGCGCGCTTCAATCTTTGATGATAAGTATTTCGAGGTTACCTTTGTATTGTATACTCCCTATCATGACAGAACTTACTTAGAATTTGCAGGAGAATCGGCAAATCAGCTGTATTCCCTTATCAAAAGCAACAAATTCAACACGAACCTACTGAAAAAGTACGGGGCTTTTCTAAGACGTATTGACATCTGTTATGATCGTACTAACAAATCAACTGACAAGGTAAGCAAGGATACATTTTTCGAAGCTACGTTAAAGGACTTGAAGAAGGTTTTTCCGAATAAGAACCTTGACTATAAAAGGAATAGAAGTGGTGAACTAATAAACGTGAGACACAGAAATAGTGATAAATATTACCGTGTGTACTTAAAAGGTGAGGTCTTACGATTTGAGTTTGAGCACAAGCATCGAAAAACACTAAACCTCTATGAGAGTTTATTAGCAAAAAAACAATTCAGTAAGTTAAAACATAGTATTTTTTATGAGTTCTTGAAGCAAACCTACGAACTGTTTAGGTATTCTCAGGAGACTGAAAAGGTGGAACGGCTAGCTCAACGCCTTCGCCCTTTACAAACTAGAAACAGCTTAGCTGCCCTAGGCACAACAATCAACATCCACTATATGGAGCAGTGCTCAATGAAAAAGATTCAAAAGCAAGAATTGATAAGGCTTTTTCAACTTTTAGCTTATTTGAAAACACTGGATGGCTATAAGATAGCAAACTTAAAGTCGAAGTTTAGGCGGTATAGATTCCGGGTAAGAGAATTTTTAGATTTCGCTAGTCCTAGGACAAAAGTTAATCAATATCAATTAGTCAAAATAATAGACTTTTTAAATTCTCTGGAACGCAATTTAGTCTTGAAACTTTTGTCTGATAAGGACTATCGAATATTGGTAACAATTCCAGAGGCTTATGTAATCAAGGTTCAAAATCAATGGATGGCAGAGGTTTGGGTAGCCGATAAAGTATTCAACTATTTCGAACCATTTTTATTCAGCGATTATTTCAAAAAAAATAAAATGTCAGCGGATGAATTTTCTGTATTATTCCAGATCATTCAGAATTTCAGTGTTACCAACCTTAGGAAAGACTTTGATATTTCAGAATTCGATACGTCTAAGCTAAATGTTACACGAAAGAAAAAGATTAAAGAATTGTTTCTACGTTATTTGAGAAATTTACAAGAACAAGGAAAGATTCACGAGCAAGTTCTCTTCCTTTTACAAAGCGAGTCTAATACAAATCTGTTAATTGAGATCTCTGACTTAAACCCAGAACGTTTAGTGGAACTTTTTGCTATTTTTGACGTCCTCCAGCTTAACTTTGTAAAATAATTTTATTCCTTCTGAAATAACATTGAAAGACAGAAATGAAATTTTTAAAACAATAAGCTAATTTCTCAATAGAAAAATTCTATAGGTTAAGAACAAATAAACTTTAAATCTTTAATTTTACTACTTTTGTTCATAAGCTGTAATTATGCGAAAACATCTTAACTCAGAACATTAAATGTTACTTTAAATATTCACTACGGAAAAATACAAAACGGAAAATAAAATTAAAAAAAAATGATGATTTTGCTTTGCAAAATGATGAAACTTTAAACGATGAACTTTCTCAAATTTTAGAAAATCAAAGAATCAGCAAGAAAAAACAAGATCAAATATTAAAAATTACCCAAAGAGGATTTATTGGGATAGCATTACGAAACGAAGAACTTTTAAAGGCAAACGACCAACTAAAGCAACAATTAGACGACGTTATTAAAGAATTAAATACAATCAAACAAGAATGTGAAGAAAAGGTAGCGCGGAAGGAAACTTGGACAAACCGAAAGCGTTTACCAAAACGTGATCCGATGACAGCCGAAATTTATACTGAATTAATGCGGAATGCTGAAGGGCCTACCTACATTCAATTACGAACACGAATCGCTCTTTGTATTTTAGCAATGATAAGGATCCGCATCAATGAATTATTGCCTTTAAAGGTCAGCCAGCTTGAAACAGTCTTCAAAGAAAGTTGGATTGCGATTGATCGATCCAAACGTGGTGTCACAAAGCTTTTTTAACCAAGGAAGGGAAAAAAATTATTTAAGAACGACAAAAAGATTTTCAACTTATTTTTTTAATCAAAAAACCAGATTCTTATCTTTTTACAGCTGAAGCCAATCATTCAAAACAATTAGAGCGTATAGCAATTACCCGAGATGTGAATAAGGTAATGCGGGAGGTTTCCAATCAACTTCCTGGCAAACCCAATATTACTAGTCATAGCTTCCAGATTGGCTTTATCACCAAGTTATGGAAAGATTCCAAAGATATTGAATTTGTTAAACAAACCATTGGTCATCGAAAATTAGATACTACTTCTGCTTACGTTAATCAATTATCTGATCAAGAAAGACAGAAACGTATATCTCAATTAGAATGGCCCTTCAGTGATAAAGACCAACTAATAGTCTTTTATAAGCTACAAGGAGCTTTTAATGTTCTAAAAGATTTTTCATTTATAGATAATTTCCATTTTTTATTCTTAAGCTGTCTACGTTCATCTGGGGGTTTATCTTAAATGAACCAACATAGGTTGTAATTTAATAGGAGATTTTCTATAATAAAACATTTATTTTAACGTCTAATTCAAAGGTTTTTCGAATTAGACGTTAAAATAAATGTTTTATTTAACTTTATATTGAAAAGGATTTTCTAGATTATAATATTCTTCCTGATTATTAATAATCATACGTTAAATTAAAATTCCATTAAATTTTAGTTTTTTTTAAAAAATCTTGTAGATTTACCTGTTGTAGTTGATTTTTCAGAATTCGATTCATCTAGATTCGAATCTGGTTTAATATTAGAATTATCATTTTCTAACGATTTATCTAACTTTTTAAAAGGTTTATTTTCTTCAGTTTTCGTATTTTCTAATAAACTTGGATCAACATCACTAAAATCCACTTCAACTTCGAGTTCATTCGTATAAGTTAATAATGTTCCTTCAACTTTTTTACGACTTACAATAATTTTAGTATTCGGGTATAGTGTTTTTGACAAACACTGTTCTGCAAGTGTATCTTCTAAATATTTCATAATCGCTCTACGCAATGGACGTGCACCATAAATAGGATCATACCCTTCGTCTGTTAAGAATGCTTGAACAGCTAAATCAACAATTAAATAAATTCTTTTCTCTTTTAACCGATTTTGTACTTGCTTAACCATCAGACCACATATTTCCCAAATATCAATTCGTGTTAGATGATTAAACACAATAATTTCATCTAAACGATTTAAAAACTCGGGACGGAAAAAATTTTTAAGTTCCTCATTTACTAGCTTCGTTACTCTATCGAAAACTTCCGGATCTTTAATTGGTTCAGGAACTGGTTCCCAACCAAGTACTGCATCCGGGGTAATTTTAAATCCTCGTTCACCTTGATCAGATTTAGATTTTATTCCACTTTCACGCTCAATTATTTTTGCACCTAGATTAGTAGTCATAATAATTAGCGTATTTGTAAAATCAATGACACGTCCTTTTGAATCTGTTAATCGGCCATCATCTAAGATTTGTAACAATAGGTTAAAGACATCCGGATGAGCTTTTTCGACTTCATCTAATAAGACAACTGAATAAGGTTTTGATCTAACAGCTTCAGTTAATTGCCCACCTTCATTATATCCTACGTAGCCTGGTGGAGAACCAATTAATTTTGCAACAGTATGTTTTTCCATATATTCTGACATATCTAGCCGAATCATACTATCTTCACTACTAAACATATATTCAGATAAGGCTTTTGTTAGTTCGGTTTTTCCCACACCTGTTGGACCTGCAAAAATAAAACTTGCAATTGGACGATTTGGGTTTCTTAAACCTACTCGTGCACGTCTAATCGCTTTAGAAACAGCAACAACTGCATGTTTTTGTCCAATAATTCGTTCATGAAGTGTAGATTCCATTTTCATTAATCGTTCTGATTCAGAACCTGTAATTTTAGTAACCGGAATACCAGTCCAATTTGAAATTACATCAGAAACATCAGTTTCAGTAACCATATCTACATCTCGTCTAGTAAATCCACGAGCTTCATTCGTTAAAGCCGATTGTTTCATAATTCGAATATGAGTCCTCACTTCCATTTCATGATCTAATAACTGTTTAGCAGCTTCAAAATCATGCTCTTTAATACATTCTTCTTTATCTTTAATTGTTTCTTGTAGTTCATGCATTAAACTTCTTAACCCTAATGGAAGACGTCGATTTTCTAAGCGTACTCTCGCACCTGCTTCATCTAAAACATCGATTGCCTTATCTGGTAAGTAGCGGTCAGCAACATATTTAGCAGAAAGCATAGCGGCTTGTTCTAACGCTTTATCATGATAACTTAAAGTATGGTGCTGTTCAAATTTAGATCTTAATCCACGTAAAATTTCAATTGTCGTCCCTACACTTGGTTCTTCAACGTGAACTGGCTGAAACCGTCTTTCTAAAGCCGGATCTCGTTCAATATATTTTCGATATTCATCGTTTGTTGTTGCACCAATACAGCGAAATTTACCACGTGCTAAAGCAGGTTTTAAAATGTTAGCAGCATCTACTGCGCCTTCTGCGGCCCCAGCTCCAACTAACGTATGAATTTCATCAATAACAATAATAACGGCAGAATCATTTTGAGCTTCTTCTACAATTCGTTTTAATCGTTCTTCAAATTCTCCTCTATATTTAGTACCTGCTAGGATAGAGCCGAGATCTAAAGCCATAATTAGACTTCCATCTAAAAAATCTGGAACTTTTTCAGTTAAAATTAATTGAGCTAATCCTTCTGCAACTGCAGTTTTTCCCACACCAGGTTCTCCAATAAGAACAGGGTTATTTTTGGTTCTGCGAGCTAAAACAGCAATAACATCATCAATTTCTTTTTCGCGCCCTATAACTGGATCTAAGTTTCCATCAATTGCTTCTTTTGTAACATTTTCTGCATACTCATCTAGTGTTGGAGTTGGACTACCTTTCTTTTCACGTTCTAACAAAAATTTTTCTGCTTGAGTTAATGGACGTAAAATTTCTTCTTGAGTTTCTTCAATATACGTCAAAATTAAATTTCGCAGTTTTTGAATATCAACATTTAATTTATCTAACGTTCTCATGGCAACACCATCGGATTCGGCAATAAGAGCTAATAAAATATGTTCAGTTCCAACAAAATTTTGTCCTAAATCTTTACTTTCATGAACTGCCATTTCTAAAACTCGTTTTGCACGTGGAGTAAAAGGAATTTCCGACGCTACAAACCCAGTTCCACGACCAATATACAACTCTATTTCTTTTCGAGCTTTTTTTAAAGTAACTTTAAGTTTCTTTAACGCTCGTGCACCAATTCCATGTCTTTGACCAATTACACCTAATAATAGTTGTTCAGTACCTACAAAATTATGCCCCATTCTTCGAGCCTCTTCTTGGGACAACATAATTACTTTAATCGCCCCTTCAGTAAATTTTTCAAACATAAAAATATTCAGCTATAACTAACCTTTTTAAATTCTATTCACTCTAATTCTTATTATACAACAATTTACAAAATTAATTCTTAATACTAATTAATTTAAACTATTTGTGAATTCTCATAGTTTCGAATAATGATCTATACGACAACATTATAGAATATATATTAAAAATTCTTTAAAATTGACAAAATTAGGCTTTCATTTATTTCCTATAAATGACTAGTAGAAATTAAAATATTTACAAGGTAGGTTTTTAATTTTTATAAAAAAGGTCAAAACTAAATAAATATTTTTATATAATAAATAGTGTAAGATAAGATCTATTAATGGGTATATTAAAAACTATTTTTTATCGTAATCAATAAAGAGTTAGAAATATTTAGAAATTTAAACTAGAAATCGTAATGAACTAATTGGTACTATTATAGGTAAGACATCGGGGTATGCGGTACAAGTTGTAGCTTATGCTAAAATTGCTGAAGCTCTGAATCCACAAAATGTAATTTTAATTAGAACTGGTGCAAAATACGGTAGCAAAATTATTCAGTATACTGTTAAGAATTATGTTAGAACAGATTTTAAAACCGAAATAATCTTCTCGGATGCGATTAATGCAAGTTTTTTCACAGATTAAATTTTAAATCCAATAAATATTAATATGAAACTCACATTCACTTTTCATGATGCTGGAGAAATATCTTCAAGCGCTTATAGTGCATTTATTTCAACATTTCACTACCGGTCGGATGAATCCGATTCTGATTTCGTTTCTGATAACTCAGACTCTGATTTATCAGATTTCGATCAAGATATTTTTGGGTGCGGTGACATTACACCTCTGATCGCTTAGCTGTAATATCATCAAGTGTGTTGATAACTTCATCACCGTGTTCCTTAAATTTATTGATATAATCACGCCTGAAATCTTGCCCGAAGTATTCTGAAAATGCTTTAGTATATTGAGCTCAATCATTAATTTTGATGCCACTGAAGCACCTGAGTCACGGGTATGTGGCGTTTTAAAACCTTTTTTTTTATTAGGTTTCAGATCAAGGCTTTTTATGTATAAATTAAATATCCGTCTATATCCTCGAAAATTAGCATTCTGGTCCATTTGGTATAATAATTCATTTTAAAAAGTTTTACCTTTAATTTTATGCTCCTTAAAAGTTCTGATAAAACGCTCGATTACTGCGTTATCCTTTGGCGAATTTGCTTTCGACATACTGGCTACAACGTAATCGTTATTTTTTTCTAAGAATTCATTGTATTTTGCATTTGAAAATTGTGTTCCACGATCTGTATGTAAAATCAACTTTATTTTTGGTCTAATACGTATCCTTTTTTTAATTGCTGAATCAAGTTTTGTAATGATATCGGTAGTCATAATTGTTTTTTTTCTAAATACTGCGGCAACTATTTTGTTAGAATATATATCAATACAAAAAAACAATAAACTTTCTTTTCTCCACTTAATTTAAAACTTGTAAAATCAGCAGCCCAAACTATATTTGGTTGAGCTACATAATTCTGACTACCTAGCACATTTTAGTAATAGTATCGCATTATATATCCTATTTATTTAGTTATTTGGTGGTAAAGGCATATCAGGGAAACACATAGGTGGGGGGTTTAGAGACTCTATGTCTACGTACGTAGGGCTGCCCCCGCTGCCCATAATACAGTTTTCTGTTTCTTCCCGTAATTGTTCGACGTTGTATGTGGACATAGGTGCTGTATCAAAGCACTGATCCGACCCAATTCCACCTCCATCGCCAAAACCTAACCATCCAAAATATTTTGCAAAAATTCCACCACTTCTATCATCTTGATCTGAATCTATTCCATTTGAGGAAATGTCTGCTTTGTACCCTAGTCCAATTGATGGACCCATTGAATCTGATGATGATCCGCCGTCTCCTAGACCACCTGGGTCTAATGGACCAGAACTACCTAAGCCTTCTTCATCCAAACCACTGTTATTACCCCATTCAGGTGGGCGTTCGTTTCTTTCTGGACGGTTACAGATATCATTTCGCATGTACTCAGGAACATTCTGACTTATAGTTCCAGTGCCGCGTACTGTATTAGGGTCTCTGTTATCTGATTCAGCGGTAACACGAAAAATCCGCATATTTAATTCTTCACTTAAATTCTTAGTAAGATCAGTTTCAACCATTTCGTTCATGTACCTGTCCGCTAGCTTATTTGACATAGCACCTGCAGAAAATGATCCAACGTTTCCACCAAGTTCACACATACTATTAATTAGTACTGCATCTTCAGCGACTTGCCAGACACGACTTCTAAATTGTACATCACTCTGACTAGTCGCTAAGTATTCTTGAGCTACCTGGGTATTTGCAAAAGGAGTACCTAGTTTACCTTCCATATTAGGGAAATCACTTGATGCTGCACTTCCAGCCCCAAAAGCCAGCCATTTTTCGGATTCAAGGGTATTAGTGCCTCAGCAAATATTGTACCACTACTCTCACGAACTTGTAATTCTAAACCTTTATCACGTGATTCAAAACAACCTGTTTTTTTCATTGAGCTATAAAAATCATCCATCAGTTATCTTCTGAATTTTATTAAATATTGTTTAACTTTCGGTAAATCTTTATAAAAATTAATAAAAAAAACCAAGTATAAAATGGGCTTTTAATGTCTGATACTACTTCTATAACTTGATTAGCTTCTACTTTTAGGAAATTATAAAAAAATTCAATTATATTATCCATATTTACTTGTATAATTTATATTTGTTTAAAAACACCTTATAAATTTTAACCTCACTTATTCCACTATTTTAAAGCGTCAACTAAGACTTTTCGTCAGAAAAGCAAAATAGTAAAATTTAAGATTTAAATTAATTTTAGGCTTGATTAATTTAAATCTTAAATTTTATTATTTTAAATAAAGTTCGAATATTCATATTTTCATAAAAATAAATAAATCTAGCTTTAGTAATATTAATAAGTTTGATCTAAGCGAAATATCTAATTTAATTATCCTGTTGAATACTCTTAAATTTAGGTCTTAAAAATTCTTCAAGATAAAATTCTTTTTGAACCTAAATTTTCTAAAAAAATTGAAATAACTAAAATAGATATTGTTAAGAATAGAATTTTTTATAACTAATAATTTCAAAAAATTATAAGTCATTTAAGTCAGACATTGGAGCTGAATTTGAATCATTGTTCATTTTCGTTGCAATTAATTCTTTCATTGCATTTTTTAAATTTTCAACAGAAGATTGTAGTTCATTCATTTGATCTAGCTCGAGATCTTGTCTTATCTTCTCGATCAATCTTGCAATATCATCTTGTTTATCTTCAGAAACAGTATCTTTTAATAGTGTTAATTCTTTTTCTGCTTCAAAGCATAAAGTTTCCGCTTGATTTTTTAAGTCAATATTTTCTCGTTTCTCTTTATCTACTGCCGCATACTTTTCTGCCTCGGCTAACATATCTTCAACTTCATTTTCATTTAAATTAGATGCACCTTGAATTGTGACTGATTGTTCGACTCCAGTTTCTTTTTCTTTTGCTTTAACAGATAAAATTCCATCTACATCAATATCAAATGTAACTTCAATTTGAGGAACTCCTCGTACAGCGTTTGGGATTCCATCTAATCTAAAATTACCCAAACTCTTGTTTCCAGCTACTAGTTCACGTTCACCTTGTAAAATATGAATTTCTACATTTGTTTGATTATCTACAGCAGTAGAAAACATTTCTGATTTTTTAACTGGAATAGTTGTATTACGAGAAATGATCTTTGTCATTACGCCACCAAGAGTTTCGACTCCTAGTGATAAGGGTGTTACATCTAATAATAAAATATCTTTAATTTCACCTGCTAAAATACCCGCTTGAATTGCAGCACCAATTGCTACTACTTCATCAGGATTAACAGTTTGATTTGGTTTTTTACCAGTTAAAGATTCAACTAGTGCTTGAATCGCTGGGATACGAGTAGAACCACCTACTAATACAATTTCATTTATATCAGATTTTTCCAAACGGGCATCACTTAGTGCTTTTTCAACTGGAATTCGACATCGTGAAATTAAATTTTCACCCAATTTTTCAAATGTTTCGCGTGTTAACTCTTTATCAATATGTTTTGGACCTGTTGCGTCGGCAGTAATGAATGGTAAGGAAATGTTTGTTTTTTCTACAGTTGATAATTCCATTTTTGCTTTTTCAGCAGCTTCCGTCAAACGTTGTAATGCTTGAATATCATTCGATAAATCAATACCTTGCTTATCTTTGAAATCATCCATTAACCAATTTACTAAAACTTTATCAAAATCATCACCACCTAAGTTTGTATCACCAGCCGTCGATAGAACTTCAAAAATACCATCACCAACTTCTAAAATTGAAACATCGAATGTACCACCACCTAAATCAAAAACTAAAATAGTTTCATTCTGTTTTTTATCTAAACCATATGCCAGTGAAGCTGCTGTTGGTTCATTGATAATTCTTAGAACTTCAATACCGGCAATTTTTCCCGCATCCATTGTAGCTTGTCGTTGTGAATCATTAAAATAAGCTGGTACAGTAATAACAGCTTGCGTCACTTCTTGACTTAAATAAGTAGTTGCATCATTAATTAGTTTTCGTAAAACTTGTGCTGAAATTTCTTCTGGACTAAATTCTTTACCTAATCCAGGACATTTAATTTTAATATTATCATTTGAATCTTTCGTAACTTGATAAGGTAACTGTTTAGCTTCCGTTGAAATTTCACTTTCTTTTGAGCCAATAAAACGTTTAACTGAGAAAAATGTATTCTCGGGGTTAATAACTGCTTGACGTTTTGCAATCTGACCAACTAATAATTCTTGTTTTTTAGTATATGCTACGATAGAAGGTGTTGTTCTTAAACCTTCAGCGTTGATAATTACACTTGGTTGACCACCTTCAATTGCTGCAACTACCGAATTCGTCGTTCCTAAATCAATTCCTACAACTTTTGCCATTTTTAATATTCTTTAATTTGCTTATGTATTATTTAAGTATAAGAAAATTATAAAAAAGAATGTTGTTTAAATAAAACCTAATTTCCGTATATATTTTATAACAGTTTTAATTTGTCTTATATGGACAAATTTTAATAAATTTTTTAAACTAATGATATCATTAATTAATTTCAATTAATTTATCAAATATCTTAATAATTTTTTTAAAGAATCCGCAATGTTGATTAAATATAAAAAATTGGGAGAATTATTATGACTGTAGGTTTATTAGGTAATAAAATAGGTATGACCCAAATTTTTGATGAATTTGGTAATATTGTTCCCGTTACAATTTTAAAAGTTGGACCGTGTATCATCACACAAGTCAAAACAGAAAACGTAGACGGCTATAAATCTATTCAAATTGGATATATGGAGGTCTCAAATAAACTATTAAATCAACCAAGATTAGGTCATTTACAAAAATCTAATATTCAAGCATTAAGATATTTAAAAGAATTTCGAGTAGAAAATGAAAATAACTTTGAAGTTGGACAAGTTTTAAACGTTAATTTATTTTCACCGGGACAGTTTGTAAATATAAAAGGTAAAACAATTGGTAAAGGATTTTCCGGGCTTCAAAAACGTCATAATTTTACACGTGGACCAATGACTCATGGCTCTAAAAACCATCGTGCTCCTGGCTCAATTGGTATGGGAACAACACCTGGTCGTGTTTTACCTGGTAAAAAAATGGCTGGTCAATTAGGAAATAAAATTACCACAATTAAAAAGCTTAAAGTCATTCAATTAAATTTAGAAGAAAATATTTTAGTTATAAAAGGATCAGTTCCTGGAAAACCCGGAAACTTATTAAGTATTATACCTTCCTAAGAATAAGAAATAAAATAAATTTAAAAATTGACTATTATTAAAACTAAGTATGACTATTCAAAAATTTATAAAATATACTCCATTAGATACAACGGGAAATTTTCTAGATTTGACAGAAGAATTAAAACTGAATGTTCTCGAAAAATCAGGAAATTATTTAGTACATAGAGATCTTCTAAGACATCAAAATTTACAACGACAAGGAAGTAGTTCAACTAAAACTCGAAGTGAAGTCCGTGGTGGGGGTCGAAAACCGTGGAAACAAAAAGGTACTGGTCGCGCACGAGCAGGTTCAAACCGTTCACCTTTATGGAAAGGTGGGGGTGTAATTTTTGGTCCCAAACCGAAAACTATCTCTTTAAAGTTAAATAAAAAAGAGCGTCGATTAGTCTTACAAACTTTGTTATACAACAAAAAAAACAATTTTTTAATTATTAATGATCTAGAAATTGAATTAATAAAGTCACAGACTAAAAACTTTTTAAAGATTTGTAATGATTGTAAGGTTAATTTAGACCAAAAAGTTTTAGTAATTGTTTCTAAAAAAACAATTCCATTAAAATTATCAACACAAAATATAAAAAATGTAGAGTTAATTTCAGCTTCAAATTTAAATACTTTTAGTTTACTAAAAGCAAAACAAATTATATTAACACCATTAGCAATAAATGATATAAAGGAGATTTATTGTGACTAATTCTTCAAATTTAGCTGTTAGTAATGCACAAATTATTAAATACCCGATTATTACTGATAAAGCAACACGACTTTTAGAAAACAATCAATATAGTTTTATTGTTGATCGTTACTCTGATAAAATTACAATTAAAGCAGCAATTGAATATTTATTTAACGTAAAAGTTATTAAAGTAAATACTTGCTATCTTCCACGTAAAAAAAAACGTGTAGGAAAATATATTGGTTGGAAACCCCAATATAAGAAGGCCATTGTACGTTTAGCAGAAGGCGATGTAATTAACTTATTTACTGAAAATTAATAAATAAATAAAGAACAACGTTTATGAGTATCCGTCTTTACAAATCATATACACCAGGTACGCGGAATCGAGCGCTTTCAGCGTTTACTGAAATTACAAAAGTGAAACCAGAAAGAAGTCTAATTCAAAAAAATCACCGCAATAAAGGTCGAAATAATCGAGGAATCATTACTATTCGTCATCGCGGTGGAGGTCATAAAAGACGTTACCGAGTTATCGATTTAAAACGTAATAAATTTGGAATTAAAGGAATTGTTGCAGCAATTGAATACGACCCAAATCGAAATGCCCGGATTGCCTTAATTCATTATACTGATGGTGAAAAGCGTTATATCTTACACCCAAAAAATTTAAAAGTCGATGATACTGTTCTTTCAGGTTGCGGTTCTCCTTTAAATATTGGAAATTCTTTGCCTTTACATGAAATTCCTTTAGGTTCTGCTATTCATAATATTGAATTAATTCCAAATAAAGGTGGTCAACTTGTTCGTGCAGGTGGAACAGCAGCCCGAATTTTAGCAAAAGAAGGAGAGTATGTAACTTTAAGATTACCATCTAAAGAGATTCGATTAGTTCGGAAGGAATGTTTTGCTACAATTGGAGAAGTAAGTAATAATGATGCTTTTTTAGTTCAAAGTGGAAAAGCTGGAAGAACGCGCTGGTTAGGTAAACGTCCAACAGTTCGAGGTTCAGTAATGAATCCATGTGATCACCCTCATGGCGGAGGAGAAGGTCGAGCACCAATTGGACGAACTCGGCCCTTAACTCCTTGGGGTAAACCAGCTCTTGGAATGAAAACACGAAAAAGAAAAAAATTAAGTGATAGCTATATCCTGCGTAGACGGGTTTAAATTATTATTAATCTATTAATATAAATACTTAAAATATGCCAAGATCATTAAAAAAAAGTCCATTTATTGCTTATCATTTATTAAAAAAAATTAATAAAATGAATCAAGCAGAAAAAAAAGATACAATTATAACCTGGTCTCGATCTTCCACTATTTTACCTAGCATGGTCGGATTTACAATTGCAGTTTACAACGGTAAACAACATGTTCCGATCTTTATTTCTGATCAATTAGTTGGCCATAAATTAGGTGAATTTGTATCAACAAGAAATTTTAAAACACATATTAAAGCTGATAGAAAATCTAAACGATAAAAAAATAAAGCTAATGAATCCATTTTTATATGAAATTCACTGTAAATGTAAGGAAGAATTTTCAATTATAAAAAAACGAAAAATAGGTAAAAAGCGTCCACCTAAACCATTTTGCCCTGATTCAGATTCAGATAAATGTAAAACTTTTCAAATAAGATATGAGCAAAAGCTATCATCTATTGCAAAATTATTATTGAATAGTTTTCAGAATAAATATTTGTATCATGCTATAGATGATATTTTATATTTATTAAAATCAAATCCAGCTGAACAGAAAAATCTTTTAGAAATTTTATATGCTCCTGTTCTTTCATTACAAAATAATTTTTTTATTAATTTTTTTGATATCTGGATTAATGAAATCTATCTTAATGATGTATCTAAAATAAATAAGTTTTTGACTACTTCTGAGCCAAATGTCGAACCATTTAGTTATATAACTATTAAATTACTCTATAGAACAAAGATTCCTATTAAAAAAGAAAAATTATTATGGTAGATTTCTATTTTTATTTAAAAGCTTGAAAAAATTGTCGTTTATTACACAAAATAAATATTAAAAAAAAATTATAATTATGGCAAATTTGCAACCGGTAAAAGCAGTGGCAAAATATATCCGAATGTCTCCGCATAAGGTTAGACGAGTAATTGATCAAATTCGGGGTCGTTCATATCAAGAAGCATTAATGATTTTAGAATTCTTACCGTATGATGCTGGTGGTCCTATTTGGCAAGCAGTTCATTCTGCAGCAGCAAATGCGAAACATAATTATGGACTAGATAAAAAACAATTAATCATTGCAGAAATCTTTGCAAATGAAGGTCCGAGATTGAAACGAATTCGACCACGGGCTCAAGGTCGAGCATATAAAATTTTAAAACCAACTTGCCACATTACGGTTATTATGGAAGAAAAAACTTAACTTATGATTTTAAATTAAAAGGACTAATTCTATGGGCCAAAAAACACATCCTTTAGGATTTCGATTAGGTATTACGCAAGAGCATAAATCTACGTGGTATGCTAATTTAAATCAATATGCAAATATTTTAGAAGAAGACGATAAAATTAGGAATTGCATTGATACTGTTGCAAAATTAAATAATATTTCAAATGTTCAAATTTATCGAAATGGATTAAATGATCAAATTCGGTTAGATATTAAAACTGGAAAACCTGGCATATTAGTAGGTGATCTTGGAACAGGACTAGAAAATTTATTAAATAAGATTAAAAACATATTACCATCTGATCGGCAACTTACAATAAAAGTTTTTGAAGTTGAAAAAGTAGATTTAGATGCTAATCTCCTTGCAGCTTTAGTTGCTGAACAATTAGAAAAACGAATTGCATTTCGACGTGCTATTCGTGAAGCCTTACAACGAGCACAAAAACAAAATGTAAATGGAATTAAAATTCAAGTTTCAGGACGTTTAAATGGAGCAGAAATTGCTCGAAGTGAGTGGATTCGAGAAGGTCGAGTACCATTACAAACTTTACGTGCGGATATTGATTATGCAACAGCTGAAGCTAATACTATTTATGGAGTTTTAGGAATTAAGGTTTGGCTATTCAAAAGTGAAATCTTATCTAAATAAAAGAAATAAGTTAAGAAAAAATATATTTTTATTAAATTAATTTGTTATGTTAAGTCCAAAAAGAACAAAATATAGAAAATATCATCGTGGGCGCATGCGAGGAAAAGCAACCCGGGGGAATGAAATTTGTTTCGGTAATTTCGGTTTACAAGCTTTAGAACCTAATTGGATAACGTCAAGACAAATTGAAGCTGCGCGACGAACAATTACTCGTTACACAAAACGTGGAGCAAAATTGTGGATTCGCATTTTTCCTGATAAAACCGTTACAGCCAGAGCGGCTGAGTCACGCATGGGTTCTGGAAAAGGTGCTGTTGATTATTGGGTAGCTGTAGTGAAACCAGGAACAATTATATTTGAAATTAGTTCAGTTCCAGAAGAAATCGCAAAAGCTGCATTAAGTTTAGCCGCTTATAAACTACCACTAAAAACAAAATTTATTAATAAAGATAGTATTGAATAAAAGATGAGTCTACCTCAATTTACTGATATTATTTCACTTTCAAATACGGAAATTTCTGAAGCGATTATTGAGACTGAAAATGAATTATTTCATTTACGCTTTAAAAAAGCAACACGTCAAACTTTTCAATCTCATGAAATACGACACACTAAACGTCGTTTAGCTCAATTAAAAACTCTTTTAACATCACGGTTAGAAAATTTAGAGCAAAAAGAAGAAATTAATAAATAATTACAAATTAAGGAGCTTAAAATGCCAGTAAAACAAAAAATTGGTATTGTAATTAGCAATAAAATGCAAAAAACGGTTGTTGTAAAAATTGAAAATCGATATCCCCATCCAATCTATTCAAAAACTTTAGTAAAAACTAAAAAATATGTAGTTCATGACGAACAAGAAACATGCAATATTGGAGATCAAGTATTAGTTCAAGAATGTCGGCCTTTAAGCAAAAGAAAACGTTGGAAATTAATTGAAATTCTTTCAAAATCATCATTAATAAGTTAAATAATATTTATGATTTACCCTCAAACAATTTTAACAGTAGCTGATAATACTGGCGCTAAAAAAGTAATGTGTATTCGAATATTAGGCGGTAATAAAAAATATGCAAAAATTGGCGATACGATTATTGCAGTTGTCAAAGAAGCAATGCCAAATATGCCTATTAAACGTTCGGATGTTGTAAAAGCAATTATTGTTAGAACGAAAAAAACAATTCGTCGACCAGATGGTATGTATATTAGATTTGATGATAATGCTGCAGTAATCGTTAATGCAGATAACAATCCTCGTGGTACAAGAGTATTTGGTCCTGTAGCTAGAGAAATTCGTGATAAGAGTTTTTCTAAAATTGTATCTTTAGCACCGGAGGTTTTATAAAATGTCAAAATACCAAAAAATACATGTTAAAATTGGTGACCAAGTAACTATTATATCAGGGTTTCATAAAAATGAAACAGGCGAAGTTATTAAAATTAATAAAAAAACTGGAAAAATTATTGTCCAAGGAATTAATTTTAAGTTTAAACATGTTAAACCAAATACCGATAATGAAATAGGAGAAATTAAACAATTAGAAGCGCCTATTCATCATTCAAATGTCAAACTAAATTTAAAAGAAGTATCTTAATATGCTGAATCAACATTCATTAGAAGAAATTGCTGACATTCATAATTTACTTGGAAATATAAAAAAAGAGTATGAAGAAGGAATTAAGCCTATTTTAATGAAAAATAGCCCTTCTCGATTTAGAAACCCTCATACGGTTCCAAAGCTAAAAAAAATTCAAATTAACCGTGGACTTGGTTTAGCGGCTCAAAATACTAATATTTTAAAAAAAAATATTGAGGAATTTGAAAATATTACAGGACAAAAACCACTTATTACACGTTCAAAAAAAGCCATTGCTGGTTTTAAAATCCGAGAAAATATGGAATTAGGATTAAGTGTAACACTAAGAGGTGAAAAAATGTATGCTTTTTTAACAAAATTATTATTCTTTACTTTTGCACAAATTCGAGATTTTCGAGGATTATCCTTAAGAAGTTTTGATAAAGCAGGAAATTATACATTTGGTTTAAAAGAACAATTAATTTTTCCTGAAGTTGATTATGATGATGTAGATCAAACTCAAGGTGTGACCATTACCATAGTTCTAGAACATGCATCTCCAAAATATAATTCAAAAGTAATGGATAAAATTTTGAATGGAATGATTCTATTTAAATTTTTACGTTTTCCATTAAATGATTGTGGTTATTATGAAAAATATTCTTCATTTTCTGAAATTAATCAAGTTTGGGATAGAAAAAAACATTTAAAACGAAAACGTTGGTCACAAGAATAATTAAAGAAAAATATATTTGATAAGGAGATAATTATGGTAACTGATACGATTTCAGATATGTTAACGAGAATTCGAAATGCTCATTTGGTGAAACATCAAATCGTACAAATTCCTGTTACAAAAATGTCTTTAGCTATTGCAATTATTTTAAAGGAAGAAGGATTTATCGAAGATTTTGAAAATCATGAGCAAGATAAAAGAGAGTATTTGCTGCTTTCACTTAAATATAGTGGAAAATCAAGAAAATCCGTTATTAGTGAAATTAAACGAATTAGTAAGCCTGGTTTAAGAGTTTATGCAAATTCAAAAGAGTTACCAAAAGTTTTAAATAATTTAGGAATTGCAATCATGTCAACATCAAAAGGTGTAATGACAAATTTAAAAGCGAAGGAATTGGGCATCGGAGGTGAAGTTTTATGTTATATTTGGTAAATTAAGGAGTCTTTAACATGTCACGTATCGGAAAATTACCAATTACTATACCTGAAAATGTGGATGTAAATTATCTGAATTCAGAAATTACGGTTAAGGGAAAATTTGGAACTTTACAAACACAAATTCCTGATACAATTGGAATTAAGCAAAATAATAGTATTTTAAGAGTAAACTTAAAAAATGAAGCTCGTAATTTACGTTCACTACATGGTTTATATCGAACATTAATCAATAATATGATTATTGGAGTTTCAGAACAATTTCAAATAACTTTAATTTTAAAAGGAGTTGGATATCGAGCAGTTGTTCAAGGAAAAGAAATAATTTTAAATCTAGGTTATAGTCATCCTGTTAAAATTAATATTCCCGATGATATTTCTATTGAAGTTATTCAAAATACGACTATTAATTTAAAGTCGTGTGATAAGGAAAAATTAGGATTATTTGCTTCAAATATTCGTGCTTGGCGAAAACCTGAGCCCTATAAAGGTAAAGGAATTTTATATCAAAATGAGCAAATTCTTCGCAAAGCCGGAAAAGCTGGTAAATAATTATTTAATCTTTATTAAAAACTTGAAAATTAGAATTATGAAATTATCAAAAAAAACTTTGTTCAAATTAAAAAATAAAAATAAAAAGTTAAAACCGAATAAATACAAAAAACTAAAACGACAAGCTTTACGAGGTAATGTTAAAGGTACATTAGAACGACCCCGTTTATCTGTTTATCGATCAAACGAGCATATATATGCACAAATTATTGATGATACTAATTCAAAAACATTATTAGCGTATTCAACTTTAAACCGTTCGGTTCGTCTAAGCTTGTCAACAGGACGTACCTGTGATGCTTCACGACTTATGGGAGAAAAATTAGCTGAACTAAGCTTAAAAAAAAATATTACCAAGATCGTTTTCGATAGAGGTCCATATTTATATCATGGTCGTGTAAAAGCATTAGCTGATGGTACAAGGTCTGGTGGTTTAAAGTTTTAAATTCAAATTTGTCAATAAGTATACAAATTAAATATATTTTATGAGTAGTGATTTAAAAAAAATAAATAAGTTAAAAAAAAATTCGCGACGTAATTCTAATATACAAGAAATTAAATTAGTAGAACGATTAATTAAAATTAGTCGTGTTTCAAAAGTCACGAAAGGTGGAAAAAAGCTAAGTTTTCGAGCAGTCGTAGTAATTGGTGATGAAAATGGAAAAGTTGGTGTTGGTGTAGCAAAAGCCGATGATGTAGTAAATGCTTTTAAAAAAGCAAAAACAGATGGCTATAAAAATTTAATCGAGTTACCATTAACAAAATCTTTAAGTGTTCCTCATTATGTAGTTGGAAATTTTGGAGCTTGTAAAGTAATTGTTCGTCCTTCTATAGAGGGTTCAGGTGTAATTGCTGGTGGTGCAGTGCGCATTGTATTAGAAGTAGCAGGTGTTAAAAATGTAATTGCAAAACAATTAGGATCGGATAATTTATTAAATAATGCTCGTGCGACAATTTGTGCATTACAAAATTTAACTACGAAATCTGCGGTAGCAGAGAAACGGAATTTAAATTAAAATATTTTAGTAAAAATTACAAAAATAAAACAGTGAAGATTACAAGAAAAGTTCGAGATGTTTTATTAGATCGCTTGTTGATAAGTCTTGGTATACTTTTATTAATTCGAATTGGAACATTTCTTCCGGTTCCTGGAGTAAATCATAAAGATCTAGCTTTTTATATTCAACGACATTCAACTGCTAAAACTTTAATAAGTACTTTTTCAGGAGATAACACATTTGTAATTGGATTACTTACACTAAATATTTTTCCATATATTAATGCAACAATTTTTGTCCAATTATTACTTGGATTTTCTCCAAAACTTGCAAAATTACAAAAAGAAGGTGATTTTGCAGGTCGCCGTTCAATTAGCCGTTTGACACGTTTTATTACACTTATTTGGGCGATTATTCAAAGTATTGGAATTACGGTTTATTTAAAACAGATTTTATTCGATTGGAATTATCTATTGGGAGCTGAAATTATTCTTTGGTTAACAACCGGAGCAATGATTGTTTTATGGTTAAGTGAATTAATTACAGATTATGGACTAGGGAATGGAGCATCATTATTGATTTATACTAATATTATTTCAAATTTCCCAAATCTTTTTAAAAAACTGATGATCCAAAATCATGGCAATTTTACGCTTATTTCTACATTCGGAATTGGGTTATTAATTTTTAGTTCACTATATGGAATTGTTTTTTTACAACAAGGTATTCGTAAAATTCCTTTACTTTCTGCAAAACAATTAAATCAAACGTCTTTACAAATTAGTGATAATAACAACAATTATCTTCCGTTAAGATTTAATCAAGCTGGAGTAATGCCAATTATTTTAACTACAGCTCTTTTGGTAATCCCAAATTATATTATTAATTCCGGAATATTTCCATGGTTATCGTTCCTACAATCTTTTAAATTTATTTATTGGATAGGTTATTTTACATTAATTTTAGTATTTAGCTCTTTTTATTCTTCAATTGTACTAAATCCTAAAGATATTTCAGACCAACTTCAAAAAATGGCAGTAACAATTCCAGGTGTAAGACCAGGATTACAAACTACTTTTTATTTAAAAAAGGTAATCAAACGAATAACATTAATTGGTGCAACTATGTTAGCGATTATAACAGTAGTCCCCAATTTTATTGAATCAACATTGAATATTACTGGTTTGAATGGATTAAGTACAACTTCTTTTTTAATTTTAGCTGGAGTAGTATTAGATTTAATCCGTGAAATTGATAATATTTACTATTCATATGTTTATAACGATATGTATCAATAAATTAAAAATTATTAGCAAAAAATTTAAAAATGAAAGTTCGCCCTTCAGTAAAAAAAATGTGTGATAAATGTCGAGTAATTAAACGACATGGTAGAATTATGGTAATTTGTCAAAATCCAAAACATAAACAACGTCAAGGATAATATTTAAAAGGAGTTTTAAAATGGTAAGATTAGTTGGTGTTGATTTACCAAGAAATAAGAAAATTGCATACGCTCTAATGTATATTCATGGAATTGGTCTTACGTCTGCAAAGAAAATTATCGAAATTGCGGACATTAATTCTGATACTAGAGTTTATGATTTAACGACAGAACAAACAGTAGCACTACGTCAAACTTTAGAAGAAATAGATTTAAAATTAGAAGGAGATTTACGAAGATTTAATGGTTTAAATATTAAACGATTAAATGAAATAAACTGTCATCGAGGAAAACGCCATAGAAATAGTTTACCTGCTCGGGGTCAACGAACACGAACAAATGCTCGTAGCCGACGAGGATCTAAAAAAACTGTTACTGGTAAGAAATAACTTTAAATTATATTCAATTTATTTAACTTTTTTATATGGCACAAGCAAGTAGAAAATCAGGGACTAAAAGAGATAAAAATAATTTTATAAATGGAGTGGTTCATATTCAATCAACATTTAATAACACAATTGTGACAATTACTAGTTTAACTGGTGACACAATTGCTTGGGCTTCAGCAGGAAGCTCAGGTTTTAAAGGTGCCCGTAAAAGCACTCCATTTGCTGCTCAAACTGCTGCAGAAAAAGCAGCTTTAGATGCATTAGCTACTGGAATGAAAAATGTTGAAATTTTAGTAAAAGGTCAAGGATCAGGGAGAGAAACAGCAATTCGAGCGATTGAAGGTGCCGGCTTTGAAATTACAGCAATTCAAGATATAACATCCGTTCCTCATAACGGATGTAGACCTCCGAAGCGACGTCGAGTTTAAAATCTCTATTTTTAAATTAAACTATGAATAACATTTCTATTAAATGTCTCCAATCAGAAACAATTGAATCAGGAAGTTGTTACGGTCAATTTCTTATAGATTCTTTACGACCAGGACAGGGTATTACAGTTGGTAATCAATTACGGCGTGTACTATTAAATGATCTCGGTGGAGTTGCGATTTCCGCAATTCGAATTGCTGGGGTAAGTCATGAATTTTCAACTATTCCAGGTGTTCGAGAAGATATACTTGAAATATTATTAAATTTAAAAGGCATTGTTTTTAAGAGTAAAACTCAAACTTCTGAATTTGGTCAATTGAAAATTCAAGGACCTACAGTTGTTACTGCAGATTTAATTCAATTATCTCCAAATTTAGAAGTTGTAAATCCAAACCATTATATAATGACAATTTCCACTTCTAATATTTTAGAAATTGAATTTAAATTTGAATATGGAATGGGTTATAAATTAGCGTCCCAGGTTTTTTTAGAAAAAAATGAGAATTACTTACAACTAGATACTATTTTTATGCCGGTTCAAAAAGTCGATTTTAAAATAGAAAATGTTTATGATAATTCCAATAATATAACGGAACGAGTATTTTTGGATATTTGGACAAATGGTAGTATTTCTCCAAATGAAGCTCTTACAGCTGCAGCTAAAATTACTATTGATTTGTTTACTTTATTACTTGATACTAAAGATACAAATGAAACAGTTAAAGTAGAACCCCCGACTTATTCCATAAATATTGAACCATATACCAATATTGCAATTGAAGAGTTACAATTATCTGTTCGAGCCTATAATTGTTTAAAAAAAGCTCATATAAATACTGTTGGAGACTTATTAAAATATTCTCCAGAAAACTTACAAGAACTTAAAAATTTTGGGCGAAAGTCTGCAGATGAAGTTTTTTCTACATTAAAAAATAAACTCGGTATTATTTTAAAATAATTAATACTCAATTTTATTTATTTAAATAAAAAATTATGAATTCACTAAATAAAACATTTTTACCAACGAAAACTTATAAGAATCGTAATTGGTATGTTATTGATTGTAAAGGACAAAGTTTAGGTAGATTAGCCACTATTATTACTAGTTTATTAAAAGGTAAAATAAAGCCTCAATACTACCCATCAATTGATACTGGAGATTATATAATTTTAATTAATGCGGAGTCAATCGTTATTAATGAAACTAGTAAGCACTATCTTGTTTATAAGCCTGGACGACCTGGTCACTCATTAAAAATTAAAAATGTCGTTGATTGTCTTCCAAAATTAACAATTGAAAGAGCCGTTAAAAGAATGTTGTCTAACACAGAAGCAAAACGACTAATGCGACGCTTAAAAATTTATAATTCTCAAACTCATTTACATCAAGCACAGCATCCAGTAACAATTGATATCACAAATTTATATTCAACGATTGAAGTAGAGACTAAATAATAAGTTAAGAAAATATTAATAAATATAATTATGACAAAATTAATTTTTCAAAAAGAAAATATTGGTCTTGGAAAACGAAAACAAGCTGTTGCAAGAGTTTTTCTTGTTCCAGGAGAAGGAAATTTAATTATTAATAAAATTTCTGGAACCAAATATTTACAATACAATGATACATATTTAAATACCGTTTGGGCACCATTACAAGTTTTACATCTAGAAAATCAATTTGATATTATTGCATTAGTAAATGGTGGTGGACTTACAGGTCAAGCTCAATCTATTCAATTAGGTGTGGCAAGACAATTATGTAAAATGGACAAACAAAACCGAGTAAATTTAAAACCATTTGGTTTTTTAACCCGTGATTCACGGATTAAAGAACGTAAAAAATATGGTCTACGAAAAGCACGAAAAGCTCCACAATATTCAAAACGTTAAATTTTATTATAAATATGCCAAAATCTAATATACATCCTACATGGTTTACGAATACTCCTGTTTTATGTGATGGTAAACCACTTTCACTAATTGGTTCGACAAAAAATGAACTACAAATTGATATGTGGTTAGGGAACCATCCATTCTATACAAAATCTCAACTTGTGATTGACAGTGAAGGTAGAGTGGAGCGGTTTATGAAAAAATATGGTTTAAATTCAATAGATCAATAACTTATAAAAATTTATTTAAAAATAATTTAAAAATTTTATGCCAACTATACAACAATTAGTTCGTTCAAGACGAATTCAAATAAAAAAGAAAACAAAGTCTCCAGCGTTAGTAAATTGTCCCCAACGAAGAGGAGTTTGTACACGAGTTTATACAACAACACCAAAAAAACCAAATTCAGCTATTCGAAAAGTTGCTCGAGTTCGGTTAACCTCTGGTTTTGAAGTAACTGCTTATATTCCAGGTATTGGGCATAACTTGCAAGAGCATTCAGTTGTTTTAATTCGTGGAGGTCGAGTTAAAGATTTACCTGGAGTTCGATATCACATTATTCGAGGTGCTTTAGATACTGGTGGTGTTAAAGATAGAACTCAAGGCCGTTCTAAATATGGTGTTAAAAAACCAAAATCTTAATTAAGTAAAAATCTTTATCAAATATATTATGTCACGTCGAAATATTTCAAAAAAACGCTTTCCAGAAGCCGATTCGGTTTATAATAGTTATTTAGTTAGTCTCTTAATTACAAGAATTTTAAAATCAGGTAAAAAAACAATTGCGAAAAATATCGTATATGAAGCTTTTGAGATTATAAAAAAAAAAACAAATGAAGATCCGTTAAAAATTTTTGAAAAAGCAATTCGAAAAGCAAGTCCAATTGTTGAAGTGAAGGCGAGACGAATTGGAGGTTCTACATACCAAGTTCCGATTGAGGTAAGTGGATTTAGAGCAACAAATTTATCACTCCGCTGGATTATTCGTTATGCACATCAACGAGTTGGACGAAGTATGTCTATTAAATTAGCAAACGAAATTATTGACACAGCTAACGAAATTGGGAATACTATTAAAAAAAAAGAAGAAACTCATAAAATGGCTGAAGCAAATAAGGCTTTTGCTCATTTTAGATATTAATATTCAATTTAATTAATAATTTATCTCGCTACAAGCTTAAAACTTAATTATAATTTTTATAAACTCAAAGGAATTTTAAAATGGCACGTGAGAAATTTGAACGCACAAAACCACATGTTAATATTGGAACGATTGGACACGTAGATCATGGAAAAACAACATTAACTGCAGCTATTACTGCTACATTATCATTAGAAGGAAATTCTCAAATTAAAGACTATTCAGATATTGATGGTGCACCAGAAGAACGTGCACGTGGGATTACGATTAATACAGCTCACGTCGAATATGAAACAGAAAAGAGACATTACGCTCATGTAGATTGTCCAGGTCATGCCGATTATGTAAAAAATATGATTACTGGTGCGGCACAAATGGATGGAGCTATTTTAGTGGTTTCAGCTGCAGATGGACCTATGCCACAAACTCGTGAACATATTTTACTATCAAAACAAGTTGGTGTACCAGATATTGTTGTATTTTTAAATAAACAAGATCAAGTTGATGATGATGAATTACTAGAATTAGTAGAATTAGAAGTCCGAGAGTTATTATCGACATATGATTTCCCAGGTGAAGATATTCCAATTTGTCCAGGTTCTGCATTACAAGCAATTGAAGCAATTTCTTCAAATCCAGATATCCGACGTGGAGATAATCCATGGGTTGATAAAATTTTTGCATTAATGGATGCCGTTGATGAGTATATTCCGACTCCTGAACGTGATACAGAAAAAACATTTTTAATGGCCGTTGAAGATGTTTTTTCAATTACAGGTCGCGGTACAGTTGCAACTGGTCGAATTGAACGAGGAATTGTAAAAGTTGGTGATAATATTGAAATTGTTGGTATTGAAGAAACTCAAACTACAACAATTACAGGAATTGAAATGTTCCAAAAAACATTAGACGAAGGTTTTGCAGGAGATAACGTTGGAATTTTATTGCGAGGTGTTACACGTGAGAATATTGAACGAGGAATGGTATTAGCTCAACCTGGTACAATTACACCACATACAAGTTTTGAATCAGAAGTATATGTTTTAACAAAAGATGAAGGTGGTCGTCATACACCATTTTTCACAGGCTATCGACCTCAATTTTATGTTCGAACAACAGATGTAACAGGTGCAATCACTCAATTTACAGCAGATGATGGATCTATTGTTGAAATGGTAATGCCTGGAGATCGAATTAAAATGACTGCGGAATTAATTTATCCTGTTGCTATTGAAGAAGGGATGCGATTTGCTATTCGTGAAGGTGGCCGTACTATTGGAGCAGGTGTAGTTTCTAAAATTGTTAAATAATTAAAAATTTTTATGGAAATAAAAACGAATGCAAAAATTCGTGTACGATTAGAATCATTTAATCATGAACTCTTAGTTTCTTCATGCCAAAAAATTACTCAAATTTTAACTAGTACATCACTAAATTCTATTGGAATGGTTACATTACCAACAACAAAAAGAATTTATTGTGTTTTACGTTCACCTCATGTAGATAAAGATTCAAGAGAACATTTTGAAATTCGAATTCATAAACGAATTTTAGAAATTTACTATGACGCAGAAACGCCAATTTTTGATTTATTAATGGAAATAGATTTAGCACCAGGAGTTTTCTACCGTATTTGTTTATCTTAAGATAAACAAGTACGCTGGAAAAGTTTATTTAATGGATAAGCGTCTAAAAGGTTTATCTGATAAAATTATATTTAAAATAAAGTGAATAAAAATTACGATGGGTTACCTTTTGTTTTATGAAAATAATAATTTAGTTCAAAAAAATTTAAAATGAAGATGAAACATTTATGACATTTTTTATAAATCCCATCGTATAAAATTCAGAGTTAAACTTAGCTTAATAATTACTCTTACCAATAATTATAGTTTATAACCCACGTCAAGCTGAGATTGGTCGATGAATGTACTTATTAATTCTAAGATAAAATTTTCTAACTTTATGAAACTTTTCGTATCATCCCTGAAATAGGAACTATCAAGCTTAATTATGATAGCTTTTGTAATCTTGTTTTTAAATCAGATATAATTATCAGTATTCTTTCCTATAATTTCGAAATTGCTAAAAAATCATTAATGGAACAAGCTTAGAATTTCTTTCGTGACAAAAATATTATTGTTCAAGCTTGAGGAGCCCAAGGGACTCTTTATAAAATGGGTTCATAATCTCAATCGGCAGTAAGTGCTAAATTAGTCGTGAACATTCTTCCACTTATAAAGTTAGCTAAAGCAAGAGGTCTTTGAAATCTTACCTTGTAGCTGTAATTCCACCTACAAGCGCTATGTTCTTTTATGAGCACGAAGCGATCGCTGTAAATACTACAATCAGAAAAACTCTCATTACTAAACTTGATACTCTTGCACTTTCAATAAAAAAGGTTAAAATCATGCTGAATTCATATAGAAATCCGATAATTCAAAACGTTTTTGAGATTCTTCTAATACTTAACATGACTCAAACTTTTAAAACAAAATCAGTTTACACTGTCAACTAAGTCATTAAATATATCTCACTTAACAGCAAATCCCTCTTCAAAGTTATCAAAGATAAAATAATTTATGGGTTATCGTAGACTTTTATAGCTAATCTAGAATAAAAAATTGAAAAATAAGTATTAACCTGATAAATTAAGATCAGGCTGCTAACAAACTATATATTCATATATTTTTTATTTTAAATAAATATTTTAATCACTCTAAGCCTTTTTAGATAATTAGAAATGAGTCCCACAGTTGAAAGATATTAGTTTGGCCCGTTAAGCTTGTAAAAAATTAAGCATTAGGTATAATTGCCACATAAGGGTATATTATTGATCTAACATAATTAGATCAAATAATATTTACTCCGTTTTTTACTTTGATATCTCTGAAGGCTTTATTATTAATTTGACTCAAAGATGTGATTAAAATTTATTTTTTTTGAATATATATTTATAGTTTTGAAAAATTGAAATAAATTTTTTTTTGAACTTTCTCAATTTTTGAATTGCTATTCTATATAGGGTATAGTGTTAATTGATTTTACTTTAATAAGATGAAAAATCCTATGATTAATAGATAATTAGGTATTTATTAATTTCTAAAATAGTTTTTTACGTCGATCATAGAATAAGTAATATTTTCTCATAGTATCTATTTATAAATAGATATGATACTAAAAAAATTTAAAATCAGTTCATCTTCCCTCTAAAACAATTTTTCTTTAGTTTGAAAGCTTGCTAATTTTAGTCAAAGGTGAACTCGCCATAGCATAGTGTTTTTGTTCCATACGACCAGCTAAATAAGCCATTCTCCCTGCTTTTACTCCTAAATTCATTGCTTTTGCCATTTGAGAAGGATAATTTGATTGAGCAACTGCAGTATTTAACAAAACACCATCAGCTCCAAGTTCCATTGCACTTGTTGCTTCACTCGGTGTTCCAATACCTGCATCAATAATTACTGGTACTTGGGCATTTTCAATAATAATTTTAATATTAGCTAAATTATTTAGACCTTGCCCAGATCCGATGGGTGAACCTAATGGCATTACTGTGGCACATCCTAAATCTTCTAAATGTAATGCAAGTATTGGATCCGCATTTATATATGGTAAGACAGTAAAGCCTTTTTTAACTAAAAATTCAGCAGCTTTTAACGTCCCAATTGGATCTGGTAATAAATATTTAGGATCAGAAATAACTTCTAATTTAACAAAAAAATTATCTTTTTGGCCAATTTGACAGGCTAGTTCGTGTCCTAAAAATGCCATTCGAATAGCTTCTTCTGCTGTTTGTGATCCAGCTGTATTAGGTAATAACCATAAATTCTCCCAATTTAAATTAGTTAAAAAATTATTACTATCATTTTTTAAATTTGTTGGAAGGCGCCTAATTGCAACAGTCACTATTTCACATTCACTATTTTGAATGCTTTTAATTGCATCATTTGTTGTTTTATATTTTCCAGTTCCTAACATTAGACGAGAATTAAATAATTTTCCTCCAATATTTAATTGATCAAAATTTTTCTTCATATAGTTTTTTGTTAATAAATACTCCCCAGGTAGGACTTGAACCTACGGCCAATCGGTTAACAGCCGATTGCTCTACCACTGAGCTACTGAGGATAGAATCTGTACTATGACATACTAACATAGAATTTTAAAAATTACAAATTTTTATTTCTAATCATAATTAATAATTTATTAAATTTAATATTATTTTATTAATAAAATAATATTAAATTTAATAAATTATCGTTTTGCATTTTAAATTTTTATTACGATTTAATAAAATATAACATCTATTTATTAAAAATTAAAAATCGTAAAACATGAGAATCTATTTTTAAAACATTTGAAAAATTACTTATATATTTTGGCATACTTGAAAAATTTAATTGAATATAATTTCCTTTAAATCGATCATTAATTGAATATGCTAAATTATGTTTTCCACGTGAAATTACCGAAATATCACAAACATTAAATTTTCTTAAATTTTTTGCATAATTAAAAACCCATGTCTTTAATTCACTATCATTAAATTCTTCTGTTAAAAGAATCATTATTTCATATTTTCGTAATCCTGACATAGTACTATTTTAATTTATTACAATTGCAAACACAATACTTTAAAACATAAAAGACTGTCAATTAAAATATTATTAGCTGATTTACGGTTTTCCATTTTTATTTTATTACTAATAAGTTTTTGCAGTATTATAGGAACAATTATTGAACAAGATCAAACACTTGAGACTTATAAGATAAATTACCCTTTAAATGATCCAGTCTTTGGAATTATATCTTGGAACGTAATTATTCAACTTGGTCTTGACCATGTTTATAAAACATGGTGGTTTTTTACACTTATAATCTTATTTGGTTGTAGTCTAACGTTATGTAGTTTTTTACAGCAATTACCATCACTAAAAGTTGCAAGACGGTGTCAATTTTTTAGAACTATCAGTCCATTTTATCAATTAAAAATTTCGACAATTTTAAATTATTCTTCGTTTAATAGAATTTTATCACGTCTTAAAAACCAACAATATTCTATTTTTTACCAAAAAAATATGGTCTATTGTTATAAAGGTTTAATTGGTAGAATTGCACCAATTATTGTTCATTTTAGTATGATTTTAATTTTAGTTGGAACAATTATTGGCTCATTATTTGGTTTTAAGGCTCAAGAAATCGTTCCTAAAACTGAAATGTTTCATATTCAAAATATTTTAACAAATGGTCCTTTAAGTCTTATATCCCAAACTTCAGGAAGAGTCAATGATTTTTGGATTACTTATACAAAAACAAAAACAATTTCTCAATTCTATTCGGATATTTCAATACTTGATTCTCAAGGTAATGAAAACGTTAGACAAACCATTTATGTAAATTCTCCATTAATTCACAATGATATTTATTATTATCAAACTGATTGGAGTTTAATAGGCTTAAGATTTGAAAATTCAGTTAAAGAAATAATTGAATATCCCTTAATAAACATATTTGAAAATCAAAATAAAATTTGGTTATCTTGGGTTTCGAGTTTTAACACTTTAAATGAAGGAATTGTTCTAATAATAGATAATCTGGAAGGGTATTGTTCTATTTATAATAGTAAAGGTGAATTTCTAGGAAACTTGGAATTAAATGAACGAATACAAGTTTCCCAGTCTCTAACATTTTTAGAGATAATAAGTTCAACTGGTTTACAAATTAAAACCGATCCAGGTATTCCTATTATTTATTCAGGATTCTTCTTTTTAATGATCAGCACTATAATAAGTTATATTACTTATTCACAGGTTTGGATGATAAGAAAAGATGAACAAATTTTGATTGGTGGAACTACTAATCGTGATATTTTTGAATTCGAATTAGAATTTTTAAAATTTATTAAATAAAAAATCTATTAAAAGTGAT